AAAAATTCCTGCTGCTACCATAGTAGCAGCATGTATAAGAGCTGAAATAGGAGTAGGCCCTTCCATAGCATCAGGTAACCATACATGAAGTGGAAATTGTGCAGATTTGGCTACTGGACCTAAAAATAAGAGAAAAGCACACGAAGTAACAAAAAACGAACCAACCCCATCAACGGCAATCAAATCGTTTAATTTTTCAGACAAATATTGAAATTCGAAACTACCTGTTACCCAATAAAAACCTAGGATTCCTAATAAGAGTCCAAAATCCCCCGCACGGTTAGTTATAAATGCTTTTTGACAAGCATTAGCCGCACTGGGTCGCGTAAACCAGAAACCTATCAATAAATAGGAACACATTCCTACTAATTCCCAAAAAAGATATATTTGTAATAAATTAGGGCTAATAACTAGTCCCAGCATAGAAGCATTGAAAAAATTAAGGTAAGCAAAAAACCTCACATATGTTTTATCATGAGACATATAATTATCGCTGTAGATCATAACCATGGTTCCAACTGTTGTAACTAAAACTAACATAATGGAAGTAAGTGGATCAATCAAATAGCCCAACTCTAATGAAAACTTATTATTGATAACCCAGGACCAGAAATAGCGATAGACGGGACCGCCGGTAATCTGTTGCAAGAACAAATTGAAAGAAAGAAACATAGCTACGCTTAACAGAAAAATGCTAATAAGAGCCCATGTACGGCGAACACTCTTAGTCGCTCCTGGAAAAAATAAGGATCCTAATCCAATTGGTACAGAAGCTGAAAGCGGAAGGAAAGGCACGATCCAAGCATATTTGTATATAAATTCCATAGGAAGATTAAATCATTATTCTCAATATTTTCCACATTCTTGGTTTCCAATCCACTAGATCCTGAAGAGAATAAAATAAAAACAACAGATCATGAATAAAGAAGAACGATAGAATATGGGATGGAATCCTATCGATTTCATATTTATTGTGACCTTTTTTCATCTTTTTTCTGCAAATACCAGATTGAAACCGATCAATACTAATACTAATCAAATATTTGTAAGATGAGCAAGAAGGAACTCTTTTTCAGTCTAGGTACTGACTATTAGTCATGTATAAACACATTTTTATTTTATGAAATTTGCTATTGTAGATGAATAGTAGTTAGAACTTAATCGAAGATTAAACCAATTTGAATTCCTAAGATAAGAAATAATTGAATCTGTTAAAATGACATAGTGGCTTTTCATTCACTCAAAATTCGTGAGTATATACGTATGCAAAAATTGAAATTATTATTAATTTGTATTGTGGCAAGAGTTCGGGTTTATATTATAAAATATGAAATGATCATTTCTAAAATATGTTTTAGAAGAACAACAAGGTGCAAATACATTATTTATTTCAATTTTCAATAATTCTAATTGGAGGAGTTGCATTAAAGTTTCTGTTCTTCAAATGTCCTTCACATCGAACTAATAAATAAATTAAAACCATATTATGGCGGTTCCAAAAAAGCGTACCTCTAAATCGAAAACAAAAAATCGTAAGAATGTTTGGAAGAAAAAAGCATATCGGGCTGCAACAAAAGCACTTTCTTATGTGAAGAGTGAGTATATTTACTCTGAGCTTGAGCTTTACGGTGATGGTGATTGGAAGATATTTCCTGTCAATTCACCGGACAGAAAAAAACCCTCGGGGTTTCCTTCCTCCATAGCAGAGGAGGAGAAGTACATAGCAGAAGAGAAGTATATGCCAGATATGACATGGCCCCCCGTAGATCTCTCCGTAGATCCCCCCGTAGACCCCCCCGTAGATCCCCCCGATGCGTAACATCAGCAAATAGAGTACACCTCTCTAAGACCCTAGAGAGGAGCAATCCGAATCTTTTTATCTCTTGGAAGTAGAAATACTTGGAAGGATGGTCGGACAGAAGGGACGCGGTTCTATAATTAGTTCCACTACAGCCCTTCTCTTTGACCTCTTTTAAAGATGGGGAATTTATAAATCATTCCGTCATCCCTTTTTTTTGCTTTCCCAATGGAAAAGGATCAAAGTGCATCATTCTTTTTAATAATCCCGGAAAAACTCCGACATTAAATCTTGCTGGTAGCTTTCTTCTATGAAAGTTGCATTTTATTTATCTATGCCGAAGAGAAATTCGATCGAAACGTAGGAATATATAGACCATGAACAAAAAGAAATGGATCTCATTCTTTTTTCTTACTCTAAATTAAATAAATAATATTGAACTTCGGAATATTTTTTTTATGATCAAAAATTTGTCCGTTCGCCCCTCTTTGATTCCTAGAGAACAAAGAGGATCTGTTGAATCTCAAGTATGTTATTTAACCAGTCGAATTAAAAGACTTACTGAACATTTGGACCTGCACGGAAGAGACTACTCGTCCCAAAGAGGTTTGTGGAAAATTGTGGGTAAACGTAAACGACTTCTGATTTATCTGTTCAAGAAAGATAGACTTCGTTATAAAAATTTAATTGGTCAATTAAATATTCGTGGGCCGCGTTAATTTCGAACGAAATTGTCAGATCCAATTGTGGTTTATTAAATTTCGGATCCTAATGAGTCATTCTTTCTTTTGTTCTCATTGATTTTTGAAAAAACCGGGGAAGAGTTATGATTATGGTTACTACGGAGAAGGACCTCATGATGGTAAGTATGGGTCCTCATCATCCATCAATGCATGGTGTTCTTCGACTTATTGTTACTCTAGATGGTGAAGATGTTATTGACTGTGAACCTATATTAGGTTATTTACATAGAGGGATGGAAAAAATTGCTGAGAACCGAACAATTGTTCAATATCTCCCCTATGTAACACGATGGGATTATTTAGCTACTATGTTCACAGAGGCGATAACGGTTAATGCGCCAGAAAAATTGGAAAATATTCAAATACCTAAAAGGGCTAGCTATATCAGAGTGATTATGCTAGAGTTAAGTCGTATAGCTTCTCATTTGTTATGGCTTGGACCTTTCATGGCTGATATTGGTGCGCAGACTCCTTTCTTTTATATTTTAAGAGAGAGGGAAATGATATATGATTTATTTGAAGCTGCCACGGGCATGCGAATGATGCATAATTATTTCCGTATTGGAGGAGTAGCTGTAGATTTACCCTACGGTTGGATAGATAAATGCTTAGATTTTTGCTATTATTTCTTTCCAAAAGTGACAGAATATGAAAGGCTTATTACACGCAATCCTATCTTTTTGAAACGAGTGGAGGGAGTAGGCATTATTAGTAGAGAAGAAGCAATAGATTGGAGTTTATCAGGACCCATGCTACGAGCTTCCGGAATCCAATGGGATCTTCGTAAAGTGGATCATTATGAATGTTACGATGAATTGGATTGGGAAATCCAATGGCAAAAAGAAGGAGATTCATTAGCTCGTTATTTGCTTCGAATCGGGGAAATGAAAGAATCTATAAAAATAATTAGACAGGCCCTAGAAGTAATTCCGGGAGGTCCATATGAGAATTTAGAGGTTCGACGTTTCAATAAGGGAAAAGATTCGCAATGGAACGATTTTGAATCTCGGTTTATTAGTAAAAAACCTTCCCCTACTTTTGAATTATCAAAACAAGAACATTACGTCAGAGTAGAAGCTCCCAAAGGTGAATTAGGAATTTTTTTTATAGGAGATGATAATATTTTTCCCTGGAGATGGAAAATCCGACCACCTGGTTTTATTAATTTGCAGATTCCTCCTCAACTGGTTAAAAGGATGAAATTAGCCGATATCATGACGATTTTGGGTAGTATAGATATCATTATGGGAGAGGTTGATCGTTAAAATGGTGATTAATATAGCAGATTTCGAAGAACAAGCTACCAATTTATTTTCTCGATTGGGATTTTCAAAAGAAATCTCTAGTCTTATATGGATTCTAATTGACATAATTATCCTTCTATTGGGAATTACGATAGGATTATTAGTTATTGTATGGCTCGAAAGAAAAATATCTGCGGGAATACAACAACGTATTGGACCTGAATACGCCGGTCCTTTGGGAATTATTCAAGCTTTGACAGATGGAATCAAACTACTGCTAAAAGAGGATATTATTCCATCTAGGGGGGATATTTGGTTATTTAGTATTGGACCAGCGGTAGTGGTCATACCTATTTTTTTAGGCTATTTAGTAGTTCCCTTTGGTCGCCACATTGTTTTAATTGATCTTAGTATAGGCGTTTTTTTTTGGATTGCCATTTCAAGTATTGCTCCCCTTGGACTGCTTATAGCAGGATATGGATCAAATAATAAATATTCTTTTTCAGGTGGTCTCCGAGCTGCTGCTCAAGCTATTAGTTACGAAATTCCTTTAGCTTTATGCGTGTTATCTATATCTCTACGTGTGATTCGTTGGAATATGAGATTTATTTTTCCCTCTTTTTAGTTAGTAGTAGAAATAAAAAGAGGGAAAAACAGAAGTGAATGGGATGAATATTGATCCTTCATTCCGATCAAAAAACTAGATAGTCATATGGGTGAGATCAAACAGTTTACAAATCTTGCAGTAAGATGATTAAGTCCCATCCCCCATGTACAAGAGTAAGAGCATGCACAATCAGTGAAAACTGTGTACCCCAGTTCATATATTAGTCATTGGGGCCCAACAGCGGGGAGGCAAAGGAAAAAAGTATGAAGTTACTGTCATAGTTACTGTCATATATACCAAAAATGAAGCAAAGGTAGATGGTGAGAAACACCAAGATATAAAAAAGATTAGTGAAAAAAAGAAACTGATATCTAGACCAGAGATGTTTTCATAAACATGGGCTAACAATAAGGACTTGACATTGGTAGGGATGATCAAGTAGTACTTCCTCAGAACCCCGATCTAGAATATGTTTCTATCTACTTAAAAAAGAATGGCTATCCAGAACGAAGTAATCCTTTACACATTTTTCTTTCTCCCACAAAAAAGTAGTGAAGGTTGAGATAGGTTCAAAAGCTTCTATTATTTGTAGCAGACGGAATCTCATTGGTTCAATTTATGAATATTCTGGTGCTTTTTTTATTGTGTTCTTTATTTCTTAATGACCATTGAGAAGCCGTATGAAGTGAAAGTTTCACGTACGGTTTTGGAATAGAGATGAAAACAGTGATGTTTCTGTCGACTATAATTATCCAACAGTTCAAGTACAATTGATATAGTTGAAGCACAGTGCAGATATGGTTTTTTAGGATGGAATTTGTGGCGCCAACCTATAGGGTTTCTAGCTTTTTTCATCTCATCTCTGGCAGAATGTGAGAGATTGCCCTTTGATTTACCAGAAGCGGAAGAAGAATTGGTAGCGGGTTATCAAACTGAATATTCGGGTATCAAATTTGGTTTATTTTACGTTGCTTCTTACCTAAATCTATTAGCTTCTTCATTCTTTGTAACAGTTCTTTACTTGGGCGGATGGAACTTATCAATTCCATTCCTACCCATTCTGGAACATTTTGAATGGGATTCTATTTCTGGAATTAGCGGGGTCGTTAATATAACAATCGGGATCCTAATTATATTAGCTAAAGCCTATCTGTTCTTATTTATTTCTATCACGGCAAGATGGACCTTGCCTAGGATAAGAATGGACCAATTATTGGATCTTGGGTGGAAATTTCTTTTACCTATTGCTCTGGGTAATCTATTACTAACAGCTTCTTTCCAACTTATTTTATTGTGACTAACTTTCTTTTCTGCTTCGTGAAGAGGTTCTATATTCTCAATTCTGCAATATATCCAAATTTGATAGATCCGATCTATGAAGAGAAAGAAATTTCTATGAAATGATTATTCAAGGAGATTTTACACATGTTCTCCATGGTAACTGGGTTTATGAATTATAGTGAACAAGCAATACAAGCTGCGAGATACATTGGTCAAGGTTTTATGGTTACCTTATATCACATGAATCGTTTACCTATTACTATTCAATATCCCTATGAAAAATTGATCCCATCAGAACGATTTCGCGGAAGGATCCACTTTGAATTTGATAAATGTATTGCTTGTGAAGTATGCGTCCGTGTATGCCCGATAAATCTACCTGTTGTGGATTGGAAAGTCGGAATAGATATTGGGAAAAAACGATTGGAAAATTATAGTATTGATTTTGGAATTTGTATCTTTTGTGGGAATTGTGTCGAATATTGTCCCACAAATTGCCTGGCGATGACTGAAGAGTACGAACTTTCGACCTATGATCGTCATGAATTAAATTACGATCATATTGCTTTAGGACGTTTACCTATATCGGTTGTTGAAGATTTAACAATTCAAACAATTCCGAGCTCAACATATTAACTTAGTATGTCTGAAGAAACTACGGACAAATTGGATTATTCAATCACTTCTACGATTATTCAGATTGAGTTCCGATCAAAGAGTATCTGATAAATAAAATACTTTTTTTACGAGTCGTGAATTATAAATCCTATTGACATTTCATGAATAATGTCACATGTATGATTGATCAGAATCTATTATTGAACTATAGATTAATGAATCAGTGCCCATATCAAATGAAATATTTCAAGTACAAATCCAGTATAGCATATAGGTAAATGGGGTCACTTTTTATTGAATGAATGGGAGGAAATAATATTCAAACTTATTGTGCACATAATGAATCGACTTGAATCGATATATGATATTCTTTTGGCTCCTCTAACGCTAAGTCTTATATTAGGAGGTATGGGAGTAGTATTACTTACTAATATAATTTATTCCGCTCTTTCATTGGGGATAGTTCTTATTTGTATATCCCTTTTCTATATTATATTGAACGCGGATTTCGTAGCTGTTGCACAAATCCTGATCTACATAGGAGCTGTTAATATTTTGATTCTATTTGCCGTGATGTTGATGAATAATCCGAAATATCCCAATTATGCCCCTCCCTGGACCGTCGGAGATAGCATCACTTCAATAGTTTGTACGAGTCTTTTTTGTTCATTAATTACTATTATCTTGAACATATCATGGTTCGGAATATCTCTGACTCAAAAATCAGATCAAATGTTAGAACGAGATTTAACAAACAATATTCAACGTATTGGGGCTCATTTATCCACTGATTTTTTTCTTCCATTCGAACTTATTTCTATAATTCTTCTAGTTGCTCTTATAGGAGCTATTACTATAGCTCGTCGAGAAGAAACAGTTTGAAAATGAAAGCTCTCGTGCGTATTAGTAGCATAAATGTGCTGTTTTATCTTCATAGATCGTGAAAGAATCTTTTTGGAAGGAGAGAATTCAGTAACCTTGCCTTATTATTTTCGCTTATTTTATCACTTATCCTACTCCTTGCAAAAGTAAAAAAAAAAATAGATATATATATATATATATATATCTATATGGATTTGTCAATTGGAGAACCGGGAACTCAACTTTTTTTGATAAAATAGAAATTATTCAAAATTGAGTTGACATTATGGATAAATAATTTCTAATTTATTTTTTCAAATATTGATAATTTGAAGATTGACCTGCAGAATGGTATTCACCAATGGGCTCCCACAACATTGGATCCTGGTGCCGAGGAATATTACCATCCTGGACCGCCACAAAGGGAACTATAGTTCCTGCGGGGAAGAACTATAGTTCTGCGAAAATATTGATTCGTAATTAATGTTTATTAATCTCCGCGTTCCCGAAGGCACTCCTTTGTTCAAAAGAAATCATTTGCTCAATCCCAAGGTTCTTCGCTTTGCATCGCGTAAGGTTCTCCTACATCGAATGAAACCACATTCTCCACCGCTTGTGCGGGCCCCAAGAAAAGTTAGATAGTTTCTAATTCATCTGGAAGCTAAAAAAGAATAGAATAGAAAAATTGGGCTTTAGTTCTATAAAAAAAAAATAGAAGAAGTACCATATAAAGATTTAAAAGATAGAAATTGAACTAGGGGTAAAGACCCATAACTATGAGCTATGATTCGAAGAAAGTTCGCGGGATTCCGAATTTTCTACGACACCCTTTGAAACAACTTGGATGAGCTCCCTGTTGATTTAATTTGATTTAATAACATAGAATTGCTGTATTAAATCAAAAATTCATCTTTTTTTTTTGCAATTTTTAGCTACTAAATAAACCATCCATAGCTGTGTAACCCTATTCCTAATAGATCAACCCCTAAGTAGCAGGTCCAAACTAGAATAAATCCTAGAGAAGCAACAATTGCCGATTTTTCTCCTTTCCAACCCCTGTTTATTCTGGTATGTAGATAAATTGCAAATATAATCCAAGTGATTAGTGCCCAAGTCTCTTTTGGATCCCAGCTCCAATAAGATCCCCATGCTTCGTTGGCCCATACTGCCCCGGAAAGTATACCTATAGTTAAAAGAGAAAATCCTAGACCAATGGCACGATAACTCAATTGGTCTAATTGGTGAGTAAATACCCATTTCCGATAATTTATAAATGGAAAGCAAAAAGAATTTTTCAATTCCTTTTTTTCTTGGTCGTGTGAATACCGATTTTTATTGAATAAAAAGGAATTCTTCATATTAAGAATAATCTTTTGATTTATTTGGGACGTAATGACCAAAAAAGATATCGATGATAGGGATCCACATAAAAGAGTTGCATAACTGAGCAATATCATACTTACATGCATCATTAACCAATGAGATTGTAAAGCGGGTACTAACATTGCAGATTGCTGCATTTTATCCGGAAGACCTAAAGTAGCAAAACCATGAGTTAACATAGCACTTGGTGCGGTGATTGCACCTAACCGCCAAACATCCTGGCCCCGTACTTCTATAGCTATATGAATCATGGAGGAAGTCCATGAAAGGAACATGAATGACTCGTACAAATTACTTAATGGTAAATGTCCCGAATAGAGCGAACGAGTAACTAATACTCCCGTTATACAAATACACGTCAATATCATGCCCTTTCCTCCCGAATTACTTAGTTCTTGACTTTTATAAACTAAGGTTCCCCAATAAATGAGAGTGACAACAAAAGTAAGAGAAAAAGAGACATGAGCCGATATATGTTCTAGAGTTATAAATATCATAATAAACCCATTTATTCATTTTATTTTAAATAGGATTCGTAAGAGAAAGATAAAATCGATTGATATGTCATCGATCATATTGACATAGATCGAACAATGATAGTAATTGACTATATAGGCACTCCATAAGTAATAGATATAGATATAAGTAATTTATATGGAAGGGATTGAACCCATAGTATCTTATTAACAATAATGCCGCCACTCGGATTCGAACCGAGATGCTCTAGCACTGCTTCCTAAGAGCAGCGTGTCTACCAATTTCACCATGGCGGCTTAGCATTTTAGTATTGTTTAGTCACTATATTAGACTATTTTCCCGAGATTGTCAATGCTAATCTAATATTGAGAGAAGAGTATTTTCTCTGTTCAATGTCCGAATTGACATTAAATAGAGAAATGCGATGTTGGTCGTTATAACGGAGTATGGCGCAGTTTGGTAGCGTGCCATCTTGGGGTGGTGGAGGTCGTGGGTTCAAATCCTGCTGCTCCGAAACGAACGGTAAACATTAATATATTCTTATTCGTTCCAAAGCTACGGGAGATGTATTATTTGTACATTCCCGTAGCGGATAAACAGCATCAATCATCAAAAGAAATTTGGAAAAGTAACTTCGTAAATATTATTTTTTCCCCAATATATAACGAAATAGAGCACCAATAGAACTAAATAGATAACCAATAGAACTAAATAGATAACCAATAGAACTAAATAGATAACCAATAGAACTAAATAGAAAACGTATCGGACTAAATAGAAAACGTATCGGACTAAATAGAAAACTTATCGGACTAAATAGAAAACTTATCGGACTAAATAGATAACTCAATTTAGAAACTAATTTAGGAAATATATATTTCCTAGGCTTTCCTCTGTTTATCACTCTTCTCCAAATTTTTAGAACATTTATCAGGTTTGAGAGAAACCTGTTTATAAGAGAGATAAGTATCTTTCTAAGTTCCTCTAGAGATGAGATAATTTCATCTTTAAGTTTCTTTACAGCTGAGATAATTTCAGTTTGAAGTATCTTTACAGGTGAAATAATTTCATCTTTAAGTTCCTTTAGAAATGAGATAATTTCATCTTTAAGTTTCTTTACAGCTGAGATAATTTCATCTTTAAGTTTCTTTACAGCTGAGATAATTTCAGTTTGAAGTATCTTTACAGGTGAAATAATTTCATCTTTAAGTTCCTTTAGAAATGAGATAATTTCATCTTTAAGTTTCTTTACAGCTGGGATAATTTCAGTTTGAAGTTTCTCTCTCAGTTTATTACACGGGGAGCGGTCAGAAGGAAAAGACAAACTTGTGCTACAAAAAGAGTTTGTTTTCGACTCCTTTACCTCATTCATAGTTTCATTTCGTCCAAAAACCGGTGAATGTCTCCTACCCAAGAAACTTTTGGTACGATTTCCCAGATCTTGAAGAATCTCTCTTATTGAAACAAAACTATCTTTTATAAGATTCAAACTATTTTGAATATGTTCCCAATGATCTATTTTGGGATACATCCGGACCCTCAACATAGCAGATCGACTACCATTATTCGTATTCCACCAATATCTATTCATGCAAATAAGATCTTCTAATCGATAACGAGGCCAAAGAAAACGTCTTATCTTTTGTCTTGTATCTATGATAAGATGTTCATCTTTTTCCATGAGACCTTCGTCATTTGGTATCTCTTTACTATTTAATTCTGTACTTTCATCTAAATGATTTTCCAGATTCAAAAGATTCAAAATTCGAAATTCTCTACGACGTCTTGGAAGAAAAATATCTTCGAAAATGAAAGAACTTGAAATTTTCTCATTTACATTTTCAATAGTGTCTCTTTTTATTCGTTCAGATCTATCAAAAAGATTTACATCTTTTCTTTTCCTCTTCATTTTTAGGAAGAGACTCGCAATCTTATATATCAAGAATCGGTCATTAAAGTACCCCGGTAGAAGTGGCATAGATCGTCTATGCTTATCGGCAAAAATTCTAAAAAAACCATTTTTGTTCTTTTTGAAGTAACTCTTTAGATGCAATATAGTTTCCAATAATTCCAAGTCAAATTCTCCATTCTCAAAATATGACCTAGTGAGTTCGGCTACAGCGGCCCGGGTGCCTAATTTCTTTTTATCCAAGAAACGAGCCGCATTTTTGCTCTTAGAAAACCAAGGAGCTAGTGGCAGTTTTTGGACTTTATATTTTGGTTTCCAAACTCGAAAATTTTTCCCCATTTCTGGATATGGCAATTTCTCTGTTTCGTTCTCTGGTGTATCTGCTTGCTTAGTTTCTCTTTTCCCGAGTTCTTCGGGTCTTCTACCTTTTCTTTCAAAGCGTTCTCTCTCTTTCCGGCGTTGTATTTTGGGGTTTTTTTCTTTCTTCCGTTCTTTCGGGTTACTCTTGGCTTCTTGTGTTGGAAGCCTCTTTTTCTTCTTCTTATTCAGTGAATCCAATTTCGATTTCACTTTATCCCACGCATTCTTATCACCCCTGGCATTTATCTTAGCATCTCGTTCCAAAATGAGGTTTTTTATCTTTATTCGGATTTCTTCTTTTTTCGTATTTATCTTATCGAGATTTTTTTCCAAACCATATATTTTATCAAAGTCTCGAACTAGAAAATCATTTATTCTCTTTTCAATTTTAGCCAATTTAGAATTACGAGTAGATTTACCATACTTTTGTCGAAGCTTTTCCCGTTTTTTTATCTCTCTTTCTATTCTGAGCTTTCGAGCAGCCTGTCTTTCACGCTGCCGAGCTATCATCTCTTTCTTTTGTCGTTCTCTACCTTTCTTTACTTCTTCCATCCTCTCCCAACGCTTTCGTTGATCTTCTATCTTGAACGCCCTTTTGAGGTTTTTAACTTCCTCCGGATTAGTCGCCGATTCAAGCTTTTGTAATCTCTCTTGTTTCGTCTTTCGTCTTTCCTCCTTTCTTTTCTTTTTTTCCTCTTTAATCTTTTGGATTGCTGCGAGCTTACGTTGTTTTTCCTCCTCCTGTTCCTTGAGACTTTGTATCACAAAAGCATCAACATCGAAGTCCTTGTCTATTTCAAGTTCTCTAAACTCCCACATTTTTCTAATCTGTTTTCTCAGTATATTCGGAGGAAAAAGGTCATCAAGTCTTTTGGCGTTCTTGACCCTTCTTTTGATATCTGGGAACAACCAGAATTGGAAGTAATAATACGAGTTCTTTTTCATTGTTGAACGCTCCGAACTCTTTAACTTCTTCTTCTTGGCAGAATCGGGATTCTTCTTCTTATCGCGATTCTTCTTGTTGGAATAAGAAGGATCCCTCATTTTTTTAAATTTGGCAATAGCTTGATGATCTGGTTCCGGGATATATTGGACCGCGGGTCCGTTATAATCTTCTTTCATATGATCCAAGTAACTGTACGCTAAAAGTTCATATCTGTGGCGTTTGATCCTATTTTGTAATCGGGTTAGAAAAGACGCGAATTCTTCTTCTCCCAAAAAAGATGCAAATTCACTCCATCCCAATCGGTTACCAATTCCATTTTTCTTTTTCTGCGGTGCTATTCTGTAGCCAGAACACCATTTTAACCATTGTTTCCAATGTTTGGCCGTTAAATCTTCAGGATTTTTACAATCCAATATCCCTTGCAAATCTAAAAATTCTTTTACATTTTTTTTGATTAAAGGGGTTGATGCTCTTGATTCTAATAAATCCTTCGCATAGGATCCCTTCATGGATCTTATTTGTTGCCAAATCTTATGAAAAACATATGCTTGAGAAATATGTTTTGTATCTTTTTTTATTGTATCTTTTTTTCTAGTTGGGTTGATAATTCTATTTCTATTGAATAGTTTTTGAATTGGTTCAATTTTTATCGTCAATTGCATGTAAAATTGCAAACTGGACTCGATGAGATTGAAAATGCTTATTTTAAGATCAATAACTGTTAGTTTCGTCCTAAAATAAAGGACTTTCATAAAATAGGGCAATTTCTTCCTAATGAATCGAGTGCTCTTCTTTTGGAAGATAGAACCCCAAATTTTTATTCGAACGAATTCTTTTGTGAATCTCGATTTTATGTCAGGAGAAGGCTGATCCATTTTCTTTTTAAAATCAGCTTGCAACTGTTGATAAATCTCTAAATTCACGAGATACTCTTCATTCATTTGCTTAATTTGATCATGCATCGTGGTTGTCCAATTATCTGAATCTTCCAGATCCAGATCTGGATCGACCTGCATTGAAAATGGTTCTGATGGGTCTTGTACAACTTCTAAAGAAAATTTAATATTTGACGTAGGCCTGGTCCGAATTATTACGGGAAGCTGATCATTTTTTTCTGTACTCTCGATATCTGGTCGAATGTTTATCTTTATGATCTTTTTTGAGCGAAGCAGTTCCTCTATCCGTTGGATAATAGGTTTCATCCATTCGATAATAGGTTTCATCCATTCGATAATAGGGTTTATCCTTTCGATAATAACTTTTGCCCAATGGGACGTATAATTCCAAATCAATTCGCCAATAGGATCCCAAAAAGAAGGCACTTTTGCTGGATTTCCGAAAGGTAATTCATTTTCTGTCCCATACAGAGATAAGAAACTAGTTGTTTTTTTATCAGTGTCAGTAGATTGAGGGCTATCTTCATACCAAGGTCTCAAGCGAAAAGGATATACAATCTTGATTTGAATCCCTTCTTTTACATAATCTTTGATCCAATCTTTAGGAACATCAACATCTGTTAATTCATATCCATCATAATTGCATTTGATATAAAATTCCTTATTCAAGTTGGACCAATCCTGCTCCCATTCAGGGGCCTGAAATAATAAAATGCGGCCGAGATTTTTCACTATTATCAATGGAGGGAAATAGAGTCGCTTTCTAAGATATGCATGAGTGAATAAAATACAAGCTCTTAGATAGTGAAGCAATTCCCAATCGAAGGCCTGTTGCATTTGACGGCGCTGCTCTTCTTGCCTTTTATGTTTCCTTTCTACAAATTGCTCAACAAATCCCATCAATCTTGAAGTTGTAATCTTTCTCTTAACAACTAATTTCTTAGGTTTGCTATGTGTCTCTTGAGTCATCTCCTCTAGTCTCGCGAAATGAGGAGACTGTGGTCGAGGTATCCAATGGCTCAAGACTGAAACTTTACGGCTCTGAAAACGGACGGCCCCTTTGACTAAACATCTACGAAAATCCCCCTCATATGGGTAACTAAAGACATGTATATCTTTAGTTACGAGGTCCTCTTCTGCATCGTCTTCCCCTTCCTTCGCTACGTTTTGTTCTTGAGTTTGTTCTTGAAACCCAGCTTCTTCTTCGGTTCTTTCCTGTTTGAACCATTCAAAGAATTCTTTCAAAAAATAAGATTCTTCTCTTTCTTTTTGTTTCTTTTGTTCCAACTCTTTGAGTTTATCAAAGGGCTTTATAACTATTAACTGTCGTGCCTTTTTTGGACGAAGTTCGAGACAATCTTTGACAGCCATAGTATCATAAACACCCGATACTATGGTGGCGGGCCATTTAGGCACAATAAATCGATTAAAGTCTCGAATTCGAGGTTCATAATCATTAACAATGGGTTTTTGCTTGAATTCCATAAATTTGGAATAAAGAACAAAAAAATCTTCATATTCTTGATCAAGATTATTTTTCTTTTCTATAAGATCTTCTTTTTCAGAAGGAAGATCCTGGTCTGAAATCTCTTTAGGAATTCGCTTAGATACTCGAGAATTCGGTAGTTCGTCCGAATTCACTAAAAAGAATCGTTCATAAAGCAAAGCCTGTTCTGTAGGAAGAACACTAAGAAGCAATTCCCATTTCGGGCCCGTGCTTTCTAAGAAAAGATGCAATAAAAAATCATTAAACATTTTTTTATCACAAGAAGCGATTTCCCTTTCTATCCTTGTGTTTAGAGACACTGGGGCCAATGTTTTCAAAACATATTCCAATGAATCTTTCGGATAGATAGATTCAAATCTTATTAATAGATCTTTCAGTGTAGCTTCATCCAAAAATCTTCTTGTTTCCTTTTCTTCTAATAAGAATAAACGAATTCTATCGAGCCACCATTTGAAAATAATTTTTATTTTCTCATTTCGATGAACGAGTTTACTCTTATTTTCCGGTCGAATGAATGAAATTCGATTCAGTTGGTTGGTAGAATCATGGTTGTTCGATTGCGATTTTTTATTCTTTTGCAATCGCTCGGTAGAGCCATCTGGTGGTAGCATCCATGGTGATTTAAATTGATTCATCGACCCACGGAATGGCCCGCTCAGTAAAGGATCATGTACTTCTGAAAGGGGCTTTCCACTTCCTGTTCTCGCGAATCTTATTCTTTTTTCTATTACATCTACAAGAGGAGATCCATTGCTTAGAGCTCTGACTCGGTTTTCAAGCTCTTTAGCTAAATAAGACCTTTTATTTTGTTTTGTAACTAGCCATTCATCAAGGGCATCTTGATTTGGATGAAGACTTTGATCGCCCAAGTTTACCATTTTGGCAAAGAAAGACATACTGGGTGGAGTTGTGAAAGAAATTCTTTGATGCCCATCACTGAGACAAACATCGAAGAAATATTCAGCGACTTGATTCTTCACAGGGCCGCGAAGAATGAAATTTCCCACGCCAACATATCGTTGGGGGAGGTTGAATCGATTAGAATCAAAAAATAGTAATGGCCATGGTTTTATTATGATGTTGGGTAAAACTGATTCTGTTTCAGTATCTTTATCCAGGTCTTTTAAGGACAAAACTCTGATGAATTTCTTAGAAAGAGAAGCAATAGAAACCGGTTCATTAATAAAAGCTTTTTTCCTTTTCTTAGCTTCCATTCTATCCGCAGCTTTCTTTTTTTTAGCGCTATATTCCTCAGTAGAGTCCTCTTCTATTTCTTCTAGAGGCCCCTGAATAAAGGATCTTTGGTCATTCCATTTAGTGAGGACCAATGATGGTCGTCTCCCATAACATGTCAGCATAAAGTAACCAAAGAAAATCACTTGGAAAGTGAAAGCGAACAGATGCCTTTTCTTTCCTAATTTTAAAGGTGTATTTCCTTCGACACGTGAACAGAAGATTTTTGTCATTTTTACAAATAGGATTTGGCCGCTTAACCATCCAGCTGCGGTACTTAGCAGAAATAAGAGGTTTCCACTATACCTAAACAACATTATGTTCACTAATCTCGGAAACACAGATTTACCGAAAAGGGCAGGATTCAGCAATTGGAGAGCTACTCCAAGAAAAAACTCTATTGCAGGATTGTTCATCCAAGGGAACAATACATTCAAGAAGAGTATTTTAATAAAAAGAAATAAGAAGACTGGTACAAACATTAGAGTCATCGCGTGAGGTTTGAATAACGCTGTATAAATAGGGGAAAGATAAATCGATGAAAAAACTATAAATTGCCCTACAAAAGAACCACTAAGAATAAATTTTCCTGTTGGAACAATTTTATTCTTATTATTTCTATCAAATATTTGATCCTTCAGTAATATAGACCTGACATAATACATCTGAGCTGGACCAATTGGCAATGTCGCTAAGAAACCATAATATAACCCAAACAATATTACTGGTAAAGTTCTCTCTACCCACGGCAATATAAAAGTAGCTAAAGCAGTCATAATAAACCTCCCGGTATTTTATAAATTAATTGGTTCAAAATTTGAGAATGATTCATATAAGTAGAACGGATTATATTCATATAAGTAGAATGGATTATAATTATATAGATTGACCTATTGAGAAAGTGGGATAGAATACAGTGAAATATCAGTAGAGTTCCATTAAATTGCGTTTCCACGGGGTAGAACCTCCTCAGGGAATATAAGGTTTTCATGAGGCTGATCCTGAGCCGCCATCCAAGCACGAATACCTTCGTTCAAAAGAATATTTTTTGTATAAAAAGTCTCAAATTCAGGATCTTCTGCTGCACGACTGGGAAACAAAAATGTCAATATTTACTTTACCATTGTTAAATTAGTTAAGATTCTGAAACTAAAACGATAACCCACCTACTATAGGCCAGCGTTTCTTAGACCAGCGTACCTACCGAAAGTTCGAAACAAGTTCAAAGTTCATAATAAAAAATTATCTATCCGGTTTTAGTTATTATAACATAACTGTTCCATTCATGGCAAGTCAAGGACGAAAGTTCGAAACAAGTTCAAAGTTCATAATAAAAAATTATCTATCCGGTTTTAGTTATTATAACATAACTGTTCCATTCATGGCAAGTCAAGGACGAAAGTTCGAAACAAGTTCAAAGTTCATAATAAAAAATTATCTATCCGGTTTTAGTTATTATAACATAACTGTTCCATTCATGGCAAGTCAAGGACGAAAGTTCGAAACAAGTTCAAAGTTCATAATAAAAAATTATCTATCCGGTTTTAGTTATTATAACATAACTGTTCCATTCATGGCAAGGATAATTCAAATTAATTGGGTTATCGCGTTTTAATTATAACATTATATACTTCTATTTCAAGAATGAAACTATATTTTTATATCATATCATAAGTAGTTTTTTCACAAAGATCATTTACTTCTGTTAATTCAGACAATTTTCATTTTATTGATTGTCGAATCCCTGACTTACATCTCAGGCTAGTTATTTCTACCATTAAATGAAATTCCTCATTTAATCATATTCAGTATTAACTCCTTTAGTTAAATAAAGAATAATTATTAAATTGGGATCATTTATAGCATGGCATTTATCTTAACATTTATAATATGCCATTGTCTCTCTTTAAAGAATGATTTTCTCAAATTTATTTATACAGTTTCTACTTTCTATAGTTGGTTAGGATGAATCCGAACCATTCAATTTCAAATATAATGCAAAGTGCCGACTATTCAACAACTTATAAGAAACGCGAGACAGCCAATAGAAAATAGAACCAAATCTCCTGCTCTTCGAGGATGTCCTCAGCGTAAAGGAGTATGTGCTAGGGTGTATGTGCGACTCGTTTGGATCAGAAGCTGAAACGGACCAGGAAATTGCTCTAACAAGAAGCAAGAAGAACTTTCCTTCTGTTAAAAAGTACAGATCTATCATCTACTCTTACCGGGGATGAAATTTATGGTTTCCATTGGTGCAAATCCAATCACCTTGATGTGGGATGAAAAGCAATTCCTCATTGGTAGCGAATGGTCATCAATCCATTGAGCGAGGAAATAATGCAAATTGAAAAAACATAAATATGTTTTTATTGCTGCGAGAACGGACAAAAGGTCAGCTACCTTGCCAACTCTCACAATTACATGTCGTTACTGTATCTATAAATCTTATCATGAGAGTATTTCTTACTTGATAATTCGGGGGGGGGGAGAGTAGAGCTGAAAATGGTAAACTATACAAGTTACCAAATACTCATCTTATATCTTAGGGCTCCGGCGTATAGAGAGGACCTTACCGTTAGAAAAAGAACCATAGAAACGAAGAAATCCATAATATATATATATATATATATATATTCTATTTTTTTTTTCTTACTTAAATGCAAGGTCCGATCCCTTGCCTACTTGGAAGGTACCTAACTGAAGAGAATTATGGTTGGGAAGGTTAGAGTAGCAAAAGCCATTGGAATCTCTATTTTATACATTAGAACAATCAGTTTTATTCTTAATAAACAAAACAAAAAAATGATTGATCAAAAAATAGATTAGTCATTTATGAAGAATCAACTTCAATGACCAGAGTTAAACGTGGATATATAGCTAAAAAACGTCGAAAAAAGATTCTCGCATTTGTATCAGGCTCTCGGGGAGCCCATTCAAAACTTTTTAGGACTGCTAACCAACAGAAGATGAGAGCCTTAGTTTCCGCTCACCGAGATAGAATTAAGCGGAAGAGAGATTTTCGTCGTTTGTGGATTACTCGGATTAATGCAGCATCCCGTGCTAATGGAGTCTCCTATAATCAATTTATACATTTTTTATACAAAAGGCAGTTGTTTACAAATCGTAGAACACTTGCGCAAATAGCTGTATTAAATAATAATTGCTTCTCTATGATCTTAGAAAATATTCTTGTATTATGAAATAGTAAACCCCAATCTCCCGGAGAAATTCTCCGGGAAACTAGAGACAATACGAAAATGAATTCGGGATGAACAAATCCACTTGGATAATTCTATTTTTATTCTAATTATTTTCATTTATAAAAAAGAAAGAAAAGAAATCTGCGCTATCTTTGTCAGATATCCCAGCTCCGATTCAATGTAGGAGCAAGTTTATTTCTTAGGCTTTAATTTCTTTTCATTTTAAAGAAAGAAAAGGTATCAAAGATAGAATACGAGCTTGTTTAATAGCTTTAGCTATTAAACGTTGTGGTTTCAACGCTAATCGATTCGTTCGGCGAGATAGTATTTTTCCTTGCTCGCTAACAAATCGACTAATTAAGCTAATATTTTTATAATCCATTTGCTCTCGAGGCTGAATTGGCGATAAACGTTTTCGAAAAGACTGCTGATTTGGAGAAAATCGCTTGGATGCATTCCGAAAAGATGACTTAGATGTATTTCGAAAAGATGGCTTAGATGTATTCCGAAAAGATGGCTTAGATGTATTCCGAAAAGATGGCTTAGATGTTTTATGAAAAGATGATTTAGATGTTTTATGAAAAGGTGATTTAGATGTATTCCGAAAAGATGGTTTCATTTTATTCATAGTTTGTTTTATGAACCTTTCAAATACTATTTTTTCAAAATATTTCGAAAAGAAATATTGACAGTGACATATTTTTTGAAAATACAAAGAAAGAGAAATATCTTTGATATATTTATATATCTGGGTAGGAATGGTAAATTCCTATTTTTGTAGATTCAATCTATTTTTTTATTTCTCCGTGAATAGTATGCTTGTAACAATAAGGACAAAATTTCTTTAATTCCAATCGAAGAGGAGTATTGCGGCGATTTTTTCGAGTCGTATATCTCGAAATACCCGGCGATTTTTTATCAACACTATCTTGGGTACAACTAGTACATTCTAAAGTAATTGTTACTCTTACATTTCCACCCTTGGCCATATAACTTACTTTGGATATTGTATCTACTTCTTTTCTTTTCAATTTGGAAAAAAGAGAAGAAAGAGAAAGGGATAGAAGTTTTCGAAGAATGATTAAAGATTTTATTACGAGAATGAATTAAGTAATAAAATCTTTAATTAAGAGTTTTCAGTAGTTTACTATTTGTGGAAGCAACTTTTGGATCTAGATTTCTATTTTGTCTTATTCTAACTTCACCCTCCCTTGAATTCTAAAGAGATTGAATTTCATTTATTTTCTTTATCCAAGAAGAAAAGGAAATAAATCTAACATCATTTTTTTCTTTCGGGTTCGCAGGAGAGGAAAATTAAAACGAAAAAAAGGGAAAAGTCAGGGCATCTGGGAAAAAACGATTTATCTCAATTAATAAACCGGCTAAAAATCCCAACCATAAAGTAGCTAACACAGGCGCTGTGGAAAGATATGTTTTTATATCTTGCATTGTTCGTAAGTTCTCCTTCTCAATCGTGATGAATATATTATATGGTCAACTACAACTGTAGTTTATGAGTCCCTTAAGAAACTGTAAACAGATATTTGTACAAGCTTTTTTTATGGATGGAACAGAACATGTGATATTAATCAAGTACTGTCAATAAATAGACATCTTATAGATGATATCTTACGTGTATACAGCCTATTCACGAAACCAAATGGGAATCAAAGCGGATAAATGTGGAAAGCAAAATAAATTTTATTGTAATATGAAAATATCGAATAAAAATACTCACGATTAAAAGGGATGTAGCGCAGCTTGGTAGCGCGTTTGTTTTGGGTACAAAATGTCGCAGGTTCGAATCCTGTCATCCCTACCTAGTACTCTTCCTCCTATAAAAAAAAGTCGAGTGATATTTATTCAATGAAACATGAATAATCAGTGATTGGAGCATACCACATGCAAAAATGTTTTAAGAGTAAAAAAGCGCCCTTCTTTACTTTCTTTCAAAAAAAAAAAAAAAGAAAAAGCGCTCTTAGTTCAGTTTGGTAGAACGCAGGTCTCCAAAACCTGATGTCGTAGGTTCAAATCCTACAGAGCGTGATCCTTCTTTTTTGCTCTTAGTTCAGTTTGGTAGAACGCAGGTCTCCAAAACCTGATGTCGTAGGTTCAAATCCTACAGAGCGAGATCCTTCTTTTTTTATTTTATCCGATCTTCTTGTCACTTAAACTGAAACAGCTAATGGGATCTGATCCCTCAGAATCAGTAGGAGACCCGTTCATACCATAATATGGTCCTAAATCAAATATCCAATTGATCACCGCGTCGGTACTGTAAATATGCAGTTACAAATAATCCAGCCAAAGTTATAGGAATTAGACCTAACACAATTCCGGATAACAAAACTTCAATCATATTTTTATTTATTAAAAAAGAATAGGTAAGGATTCATAGCTAATCTATATAGTACCTCAAATTGACTCGGAATCTCAATTCCTATTTAGGGTTTTATTTTATTTCAAATAAGTCGTATACTGCTTAACCCAATGAATAGGACTGAGGTGAAAATAAGCAAAGCTAATAAAAAACCAAAATAACTAATTATAGTAAGCATGGAAGGAATCAATGAAAAAAAAAAACAATGATTGATACGTATTTTTGTCAGGCAATTACCTCAATTTTTCTCTAGGAACAGAAAGAAAAAATCATTTCAATAAATAGATACCAATTTATAATTGAATATCTAACAATTGTTAATGTTGTGAAAAAACATGGAGGGAATAGACGATAAAAAGATATTTTTTATATTTTCTAAAAAAAAAGTGAAAATTCAATCCCCCCCAATTGATTGAACAAGCCATAAATAAAATGAATACCAATTGTAATTTCACAAATAAATTATCGTTCGTAATAGTCTATTACTAAGTATGAGATGAATGAATTTCACAATGATTCTGATTAGATAACCTTACATTATCTCTATCGGTCTTTAGAACGAAAAAAGCTTTTGCTACAGCCAAGCATAGTAAAAAAGAACTGTACGCTATAAATAAATGGATTCACTTTTTCCATATGCCTTTTTCATTTTAAGGAAAATAATTGAAGTCAACCCTGCTTGCTATCCTTTCTTTCTTGTAAAACAAAATAGGAATAGTAACATAGTGACTATTTGATCAAGAGAATATTCCACTATTCATCGATTCCTTTTTATTCATAAGAGGAATAACACTTCGGTCGTTCACATTCAAAGTGCTATAGAAGTCATTAAGTTCATAGCATAACTTATATTCGCTATACTATTGTAAATACACGATATAAATAATATTAAAACAAAATAGAGAAAGAAACAGTATAATATTTTGGATAAGTTGCATTTATAATGAATGATACTCCTTGATCTTCTTCTTAAAACGACATGAATGTATTCTAGCGATAAAGTCACCTGTGGAAGCGAGAGCCATTACAATTATTTGCTCAAATGAAATTAACTTCCCCATGATCCGTATATCCAATTGTTGCAATAGAGAGACAGGATTCCTTGCGGAAGCTATTATGAAATTGAAATATGCAAAATTCTTTCATTTCTGTTCAGTGAAAAGAAAGCAAAAAAAGAAAATGAATTAAGTTGATCAAACAGAGCTGGAGTAACTGGCAGTAGCAGAATCGTTCTATCCTACTCCCTTTTCATATTAAGCAAAATTATATTGCTATGTTAGAAGAAGGCTAGCTATACTTAGTATACTTCAAATATACCCTTGGTATCATATTGACAATCAAACAAGGATTGTAGAAGATATCAGTAGTTTTCCATTTCCTGATCTCTTTCTTTCATGGGATCAATTTACCCTTGATTTTACAATAATATAGGGAGCTTAGCATGTCCGGGAATACGGGAGAACGCGCTTTTGCTGACATTATTACTAGTATTCGATACTGGGTTATCCATAGCATTACTATACCTTCTCTATTCATTGCAGGTTGGTTATTTGTCAGTACAGGTTTAGCTTATGATGTATTCGGGAGCCCTCGACCAAATGAGTATTTCACAGAAAGCCGACAAGAGGTTCCATTAGTAACTGGCCGTTTCGATTCATTAGAGCAACTCGATGAATTTACTAGATCTAGATCTTTTTAGGAGGTATTAATGACTATAGATAGAACCTATCCGATTTTTACAGTTAGATGGTTGGCCGTTCACGGGCTAGCTGTACCTACGGTTTTTTTCTTGGGATCAATATCAGCAATGCAATTCATACAGCGATAAACTTTATATAAACTAAATCACGGAGCTATTTATGACACAATCAAACCCGAATGAACAAAATGTTGAATTGAATCGTACCAGCCTCTATTGGGGGTTGTTACTTATTTTTGTACTTGCTGTTCTATTCTCTAATTACTTTTTCAATTAGGAACAGTGAGAAGACTTTCTTTTCTTACCTAATTGAATTTGGTGAGATCGAATACTTCTATGTATTATTGTTTATGTCTTGAGCATGACTACTTAAGAAAATGTGAAAGGAAGTAATAGAAATGGCCGATACCACCGGAAGGATCCCTCTTTGGTTGATAGGTACTTTAACTGGTATTCTCATTATTGGTTTAATAGGTATTTTTTTCTACGGTTCTTATTCCGGATTAGGATCATCTTTATAGAAAACAGATGTATCGCGTATCTATAAGAGATACTGTACATATGAAAGTAAAAACTGAAAAAGAAAGATAAGATCTTATCTTTCTTTGAACACAAAGGAAGGTAAGGTCTTATCTTTACTTATTATTTCTTGTAAACTGTATGATTAATGATAGGATAATAATTGATACAAATCCTATAAATATTCTTTTTTTTTTAAGAAAGATTCAGAAAATTGGATCGATCTAATTGGATCGATCCAATTAGAATGGTTTTTATTACCTTAAAAAAAGAGCCAGTAGAAAAAAGCTACTACAATTATAGCTTCTATAAGACAAAAGATCCATTTTGCCCACTCTTTGCAAAAATAGTATTAATAAAAAAGGAAAATATTGCAAAAATCCCAAGGATTTTGAATATCTTCATCATACTTTTTTTCATCTCCTTTTCCTTTTATTTAGAATATATTAAGCAAGAAAATAAGTTTATTAGTAAGAAAAAAAGACTTTTTGTTTTTTTTTTTTATTCTTTTTGTATTATACAATATAGAAACTTTTTTATAGTAATATTTCCAACAGTAAATATATATTATATTTTTTTTTTACTTTGGCAATATTACTATAAAAATGCTTTTGTTAACGATAAAGTAAAAAGTAACAAATTATACTTTTGTTAACGATAAAGTATTTCAAGGAATAATGAAAATAAAGCGTCCATCGTCTAATGGATAGGACAGAGGTCTTCTAAACCTTAGGTATAGGTTCAAATCCTATTGGACGTAATAATTCGTTGTATTTGTAAATGTTGCAAAGCTTTTCTATGCTAGAAGAAAAAGTTGGATATTTTCTTCAATAGCTTCTTTTAACAGATCTTCTGCTTGTTCCGTGAATGTCCCAGTAGAACGTATAATTTCTCCAAACTGGGGTTTCTTTTTGACGAGATGCTCGCGCAACTTAAGGATAAATTTTTTCACTTGTACGATATCTAATACATCTAGATATCCATTCGTTCCAGTATAAATCATAGCTATTTGTTCTTCCACTGTCAAAGGATCTGATTGAGATTGTTTGAGTAACTCGCGTAATCGTTGACCTCTTGCCAATTGGTCTTGCGTAGTTTTATCAAGATCAGAAGCAAATTGTGCAAAAGCTTCTAACTCTGCAAGTTGAGCTAACTCTAATTTTAATTTTCCAGCTACTTGTTTCATGGCTTTCATCTGAGCTGCGGATCCTACTCTGGATACGGAAAGACCAACATTAATGGCAGGTTGAATTCCTGCATTGAAGAGATCAGCTGATAAGAAGATTTGTCCGTCGGTAATAGAAATTACGTTAGTGGGAATATAAGCTGAGACATCTCCAGCTTGAGTCTCCACTATTGGTAAAGCAGTTAAACTCCCTCCACCTAACTGAGAATTTAATTTAGCTGCTCTTTCCAATAAACGAGAATGTAAATAAAAAACATCTCCTGGATAAGCTTCCCGGCCAGGTGGTCTTCTTAATAGAAGAGACATTTGTCGATAAGCTTGTGCTTGTTTGGAAAGATCATCATAAATGATTGATGTATGCTGTTCTTTATACATAAAGTATTCGGCTAAAGCTGCTCCTGTATAAGGAGCAAGATATTGTAATGTAGCAGGAGAATCCGCAGTTTCCGCTACCACAATGGTATACTCCATTGCGCCACGTTCTTGGAACGTATTAACTACCTGAGCTACGGAAGAAGCTTTTTGACCAATAGCGACATAAACACATATTACATTCTGATTTTTTTGATTTATAATCGTATCTGTAGCTACTGCCGTCTTACCGGTCTGTCTATCTCCAATAATCAATTCTCGCTGACCGCGTCCTATAGGGATCATAGAATCAATAGCAATAAGACCCGTTTGAAGAGGTTCATATACAGAACGTCTTGAAATAATACCTGGGGCGGCGGATTCGATCAATCGAGATTCGGAAGATGAAATCTTCCCCTTACCATCAATAGGTCGAGCTAGCGCATTTACAACTCGACCCAAATAAGCATCACTTACTGGTATCTGAGCAATTTTTCCTGTTGCTCTCACGGAACTGCCCTCTTGTATCATCAAGCCATCACCCATTAATACAGCTCCAACATTATCTGATTCTAGATTTAGGGCAATACCTACTGTGCCATCTACAAATTCTACTAATTCCCCTGCCATTACTTTATCAAGACCATGAATACGAGCAATGCCATCTCCTACTTGAAGTACAGTGCCAATATTCACAACTTGAGCCTCGTTATTATATTGTTCAATCTGTTTACGTATCATACTACTGATTTCATCGGGTCGAATAGTTACCATTAACACTAGTTAATTCTCTTTTGAAAAATAAGACCTACTATATTATATATAATATATAAGTAGTATTAATATATCAATATATATATAATGTTAATCAGTTATGTTTTTCATGGCTAGGAGCAGGTCGATATTATGTTCGATCGTACGTAAATGTAACTCATTATTCAAACGACTATTCAGAGTTCGTAGAGCTCTTTGTACAGCTTGGCGAGAAATTTGTTGTTGAACCTGTTCAATTACTCTTTGTTGTTCAAAGTGAACGGTCTCATTCTTTGAATTTTCTAATTGTTTCAAATTAACAGAAGCAACATTGATAAGATAGTCTTTTTCTTGTTGTATTTGAGAGTATCCATTTACGCGAATTTCGCGCGCTCGCATTTCTATTTCCCGTAAGCGAGCTCGGGCTTGCTCAAGCTGATTAGCAGCTCCTTTACATAGTTCTTCAGAATTCTGAATAGTACTCAATATTTTCTGTTTACGATTATCTAATAGATTACTTAATGAAAGTAGATTATCTATTCATAAGTTAAACGAATTTAGAATCTCTTCCCAAACCGAACACGAACCTTTCGATTCATTCGGCTCTCCCGCTCGGCTCTTTTTTTTTTTACCAAGCCTACCCTTTTCGTTCATATTATGTCAAAATAAGATCAATCTATCAAAGACCGAAATCTACGAAGGGCTCTTTTGCCAAAAGGGATTTTTTATTATCAACAAAGTTGTTGTTCTTCTTTTTTTCTTCTTTTTTTCTTCTTTTTTCTTTTCATTCGTATTTCCTCTTTACTTTTTCTTGAATAATTTCGCTTCTGTGCAGGTCGCCGGTTCCGCATTTAAACCAAAAAAATTGGATGGGAGATTAGGACTATTTTTCAGTCGATAGATTGAATAATTCCATTGATATGAATGTTATATATCGGATGAACCTCCAACTATGCCTTTGAACCCATCTCATATTAGCACAGCGGTGGAAAGAGTACCCAGTTGTGCTTGGACTTCAAGCAGTTTAGCTTTAACCATTCTAAAGATTTTCTCTTGTTGGTTGGGATTGGTAATAAAATTTTCCAATCAACTACGAAATGCTATAGTTCTTCCATATTTCTTTTTTCCCTTTTAGAAGTAATTCGTTGAGATCATGCACTTTTCTATCTACAAAGTGCAGTTGGTTGGATCCAGCTAGATTATTCAAATATACAACTCGCACACACTCCCTTTCCGAAATAGATCAGTACACCAAGCACCACACTGAGATTTATTATATTTGTTTCTAAAATATTGGTATTTAACCCGAAACCCTCAGCGGAGGGTAAATAAATTAGGGAAATGAAAGAATCAGTTACATTTTTCATACGCTCTCCCCTCATAGATAAGGATACTTTTACAAAGTTTTTTCTCTGACTCGATTCTACTATTATTCGAAGTCCGGATAAGCAAATTTCAAGTACTTAGTAAGTCCCAGGTCCCGCATAACGACAAATAAGGATACAATTATGAAAACAAAAAAACTTTGTTCGATCTATCTACTTCTCCGAGTGTCGCAAATCTTTCTGATCGAAACAAGTGAAGTATAAGTCCATTATTTTGGATCAGCCCCTCCCCTATTGGCTGAACAAGAAAATGGATAGAGGGGGGGTATTTAAAATCCCGAAGGGTACGTATTTTGGTCTCCGAGATCAAACAAACGGATTAGCAAATAAAAGTGCTAGAGCTACAACTAATCCATAAATAGTTAAAGCTTCCATAAAAGCTAAACTTAGCAGTAAGGTACCTCGTATTTTACCCTCCGCTTCTGGTTGTCTCGCAATACCTTCAACAGCTTGTCCCGCAGCAGTGCCTTGACCAATGCCAGGTCCAATAGAAGCAAGGCCTACGGATAATCCAGCAGCAATAACGGAAGCAGCAGAAATCAAAGGATTCATGGTAATCTCCTCTTAGGTTAATAAATGGTGGATAATATGATAGTTTTATCTATTGATTTGATTGTTCACGTTCAACTAGAGAACAATTTCTTTGAAACAACTAAACTCCAACGAAATGGTATTAAAAATGATGATATTACCAAATAGGTCAATTCTCTACCCTGATATTATATTCTTTTTTAGATAAAATAGAGGCAGATGTTGATTCATTTATCAAATGAAATATTCTGCACAATAGTCTCTTTTTTTATGGTTATATCTAAATAATTATCTAGATATATATTAGTCTATATAGATGATATATGCATATACATATATGACACAATACAAACTATGTATATGTGTCCCTTCGAGGTCGAAAAATTCATTGTTCCACACCGGGATACATAGTTTACTAAACTAATTCCCATGAGTAAACCTATTCATTTTATTATGTAGATATGAATTGTTCTATTTATCAATTTTATCGACGGGATTAGTGATCCTAAATATTTTTTTGACTAAAATCTTATTAAATTCGAAATGGATATGAATTGAAAAGTTAGAAAAAACTGAGTCCAATTAATTGAATTAATGATGACCCTCCATGGATTCGCCTATATAAGCTGCGGCTAGAGTTGCAAAGATTAGAGCTTGAATACCACTTGTAAATAATCCTAGGAACATTACAGGTATAGGTACCACTAAAGGTACTAAGGAAACAAGAACGGCAACTACCAATTCGTCAGCTAATATATTTCCAAAAAGTCGAAAACTAAGTGATAGAGGTTTTGTAAAATCTTCTAATATGTTAATTGGTAAAAGTATTGGGGTTGGTTGAATATATTTACCAAAATATCCTAAACCCTTCTTTGTAAAACCTGCATAAAAATAAGCTACTGATGTGAGCAAAGCTAGAGCTACTGTAGTATTAATATCATTTGTAGGTGCGGCTAATTCCCCATGAGGTAATTTAAAAATTCCCCAAGGAAAAAGAGCACCTGCCCAGTTAGAAACAAAGATAAATAGAAACAGAGTCCCTATAAAAGAAACCCAGGGACCATATTCTTCTTCGCCAATCTGAGTTCTAGCCAAGTCCCGAACAAATTCGAGAACATATTCCACAAAATTTTGAGCTCCGTTCGGAATGATTTGTGGGTCTCGAACAGCTAGAGTAGTTGAACCTAATAAGACAGCAATTACAATCCAGGAAGTTATAAGTACCTGTGCATGAACTTGAAACCCCCCTATTTGCCAATAAAAATGCTGACCTACTTCCACACCGGATATCTCGTAGAAATAATTCAGCGTGTTAATAGGAAATTGTACAATATCCATATTACCCTTTCTATATAAAGATGAACTTCAAAAAGAAATGATTTTGGTTCAATGACCAATTCCTCAATTATTTCACTATCATCAGTCAGGCTATGAAATAAAATAATGGAATGATTATTTGATTGATTAAGAAGATCTCTTTATTTCTATAAAAATATTTTATCTTAATCTATTCTATAAGATTTGGGAATAGTAGCCAACTTAATTCTAGCTTATCTTTTTTTTTCTTTTTAATTCATTTTTTTTCTTTTTAATTCACTTTTTATAAAATTACAATTCAATTCTCTACCCGCGCGAATTGCTAAAATTAATTTATTTAGGATCAACCGGATTGGTCCTCTACCATCATCATTGGCTGGGATTGGGATATCCACGAGATCTGGGTCACAATCTGTATCAACTAAGCAAATTGTTGGAATACCCAGAGTTCTACATTCCCGAATAGCAGTATATTCTCCTTTTTGATCGAGAATTATTACAATATCGGGCAATTTTGTCATGTATCTAATCCCCCCTAGATCCTCCTGCAATTTGTTCAATTCTCTCTTGAGTATTGCTGCTTCTTTCTTCGTAAATCGATCAAATCCTCCCGTATTTTTTTTTTTCGTTAAATTTTTGAATTTTTCAAGTCTTGCTTCTGTAGTAAACCAATTAGTTAACATACCCGCGAGCCATTTTTTATTTACATAATGACATCGAGCTGCTAAAGCAGCTAATTTAGCTGCATCAGCTGTTTGATGTTTTGTACCAACTATCATAAATTGTTTTCCTCTCTTTGCTCCATCAAACACAAAATCACAGGCTTCTGATAAAAAACGAGCGGTGTAAGTTAAATTTATAATATGACTATCTTTACGTTCTTTAAAAATGTAAGGTGCCATTTTAGGATTCCATTTTCTGGTCTCATGACCAAAATGAACTCCTACTTTTACCATTTCTTTCAAATTGATGTTCCAATTTTTTTTCGTCATTTTGTTTTTATTTTTTACTATGAACTGTAATATCTACATTCCAATGGAATGGGTTAGATTGCTTGCCGTAGCGTACTTGGTACAAGATATTCATTTCATTTTTTCTTTTTATTTTAAAAGAAATTAAAAGAAATCTAACAAGAAATTTCTTCATTTATAAAAATTCTTTTTTTTTTGACTGCTCGTTTTGATTTTTTCTTTTTTATTTTTACTAGTTTTTTTATCACTTTTTTTTTCTTTTGTTTAACAGATAAAACAGAGACTTTATATTCATGATCAAAGAAAAAATCTTTCACTTTATTGAGAAATAAATTGATAAATAAATTTTTGTTCCTCGTTTTCGGATCCATTTTGCTCCGTTTTCCCAAACGGTTGAATCCAGTACCGACAGGTATCATTCCCCCGAGAATAACATTTTCCTTCAAGCCCTTCAACCAATCAATACGACCTTGAAGAGCAGATTTAGCTAGGACCCGAGCAGTTTCCTGAAAACTCGCTTCTGACAGAAAACTTTGAGTATTCAGAGATGCGTTTGTCATTCCCAATAAAATGGTTCGGTAATTGATTCTTTTTTCTAGAGCACGATCCATTCTTTGTACTCGTGATAATCCAACGAGTTCTCCGGGTAAAAAAACACTACCTAGTCCATTTTCCAAATTTTGATTTTCCGACTTTTCCACATCTACAACTAAAACTTTCGATGTAATTTGGCGCACAATAATTTCTATATGTTTATCAGAAATTTGTACGCCCTGGGATCGATAAACCTTTTGAATTTCATTGACCAAATGATTCTGACTATGCTCCATAGTTATTCTAACACTGTTGAATGACCCCCAAATGTTTCCAAAAAATATTGCCAAGTGTATGTTCAATTTTTGAAAATTTTTTTTTCGATTTTTCGATATTGAAGTATTCGAACGGGCTTCTGACAATTGTTCAACTTTAGGAAGACCTTGAATTATATCATCGGATTTTAATCTTTCGTATAAGATAGTTATTAATCTATCTCCTTCGTAAAGAATTTTACCATAAAAACTATTAAGAGTTGCTCCTCGAGTACCCAAATAGGGTTTAGCTGATCTAATGATGAAAGATTCCTCATGAAAAACTACAATTTGACCAGATCTTTGGATTTGTTTATTTTCGAATATCCGTATACTTTCACAAAGAAATTGTCCAAGGCTGACTACTGGAAATGTTTTTTCAAAAAAATTGGATAGGAAAAAATACAAATTGAAAAAATTGAAAATAATATTCCTGCATGAATCAAATTTAGAAATTCCCCTCTTTTCGTCCATAAAGTAGCATTTAGCTACTTGGAAAGTATTCGAGTCATTGTTAGAAATCGAGCGTTCATTTAGTAACACTTTTTTATAAGTTATGAAATGAGAGTATGAGAAACGGTTAGCAATACTATGTAAATGACCCAGGAGACCTGACAATTCAATTATTTTTCTATTTGCATCCGACTTTTTGACTGTATTCAAACATTTGAAATCATTAAATAGAACGATTTTAAAAAAATCAGAAGGAGAAAGAATCAGAAAAGATTCATCTTTTTTATTCTCATTAGGTAATGAACGAATAGTTCCCTTACTAAGTAATTGACTTTGATCATTTGAAAAAAAAGAATTAGTGTCATCTAATTTGTTATGAAACAAAAATTGAGAACTTGCTCTATTTTCCCTTTTTGCCATATTGAAAAAAGGGTATTTCAGCAAGCTAATTTGAATCATATTGATAATGATCTTTTTTGTTCTTTTTTTTGTTCTTACTGAAATAAGAGAAGCATAAACCTCTTTTATTTTTGATCTGGGCCCTCCTTTTATTTTTGATCTGGGCTCTCCTTTTATTTTTGATCTGGGCTCTCCTTTTATTTTTGATCTGGGCCCTCCATCTAATTGATTTTCAAGAGAATTCCATTTTTTTCCAATTGAATAACCTCCGATAATATTGCTATATTTTATCATTTCTGAACGAGGGTTATTCAAAAAAGCAAAAATGTCATTTTTATATAGAATACCTTCTCTGGGCATTCTAAGAATTAAATCAGGACAAGGGATTCTTCGCTTTCCCCATTGTTTATCACACCATAACGGTACGATGAGTTCCTTTTTTTGCTTTTTTACCCTCGTATTGGTGTTTTGAGAAAGAATGGTGAAATAGATATAGTCTTGATGTTCGTTAGGTATGGCTCGATCAGTTTCGAAATAATTCCATATATTTTTTTTTCCTTTTTCAAAACAGTTTGAGTCAACTGATTCGTATTTAACTTGATCCACTGAATAATTCGAAAGTGATTTATGTTTGTCAAGAAGTTCTGGAATATCCACTTGATCTTGATCTTTATGAGAAGAAGAAAAAGATACTACAACGGATTCATATATACCTCCCGATAATACCCATAAATGGGTTGTCTTTAATATCAAATTAGACATAGGGATACTCCGGTGCATTTCTCCTGTTAGGCCAGAATATATATGTTTCTCCACTTTTTCTTTGAATGGGAATCTTTTAGCGCGAACCTCGGCAATAACTTGTTCCGATTCCACTAGTTGATTATTCTGAATGAAAAGCAAACTTTCTGGCGGAATGGTTAAGTTTTGTACTTCATATTGATTATCGATAGTCACGTCTAAACTATTATGACATATATAAGCAGGATGCCCGTGACGGGTACGGGTAGGATAAACCAAATTTTGATTGAATTCAATTTTTCCGGTGAACGGGGCTCGTAGATGTTCTGCAATATCACCTGTAAATACCCCACCAGTATGAAAAGTCCTTAATGTTAATTGAGTTCCCGGTTCTCCAATTGATTGGCCTGCAATAATGCCGACTGCTTCTCCTAATTCGATTAAGTTACTATGAGTAGTATTCCGACCATAACATAATTGACAAATCCAAGATATACTTTTGCAAGTAAAAGGGGTTCGTATATATATTGGTTCTATTTGGAAATAATACAATTGATTGGCAAGTTTAATCCCAATATCTTGATTGCGCGTGGCAATACATCTCCCGTTTATATATACATCGTCTGCTAATACACGACCAATTAGTTTTTGTAGAACAAATTTATTTTTGATTGTTTCTCGATCTTGAGTGAGATTTACAAAAAGACCTTGGATAGTACCACAATCTACTTTACGTACAACGAGGTGTTGTACTACTTCAACAAGTCTACGTGTGAGGTATCCAGCATCCGCTGTTCGTATAGAAGTATCCACAACTCCTTTACGAGCACCGTAACATGAAATAATATATTCCGTTAAAGAAAGTCCTTCACGGAAATTCCCTTGAATGGGTAGATCCACAATCTTTCCTTGAGGATCTGACATTAATCCTCTCATACCTACTAATTGGTGAACCTGAGATGTACTTCCTCTAGCTCCTGAAAAGGACATCATATGTACTGGATTAAGAGGATCAGTCATCCTAAAATTCGGATTCATTTCTCGTCTCAAATATTCACTGGTAGCATGCCATATCTCAATCAATTGACGTAATTTTTCCACTGCATGTACATTCCCATAATCATGCTGTCTTTCCGAAGCAAACCCTTGTTGCTGCGCATCTTGGATAAGCCATGCTTTAGATGGTGTTGTTAAAAGATCATCAATTCCTAATGAAATAGCTGCATCAGTAGCTTGCTGGAAACCTAAAATCTTCAGTTGATCTAATATATGTGATGTATATGTCATTCCAAATTGATTTACGAATCTTCTAATAAGGTGCTTCATAACAAATTTATCCATCCCTTTATTAAAAAAGGGCACTTCAAAGGGAAAGGACACTTTGACGAAATTAGGTTGTGCCATAAGAAGAAAATATCACCATTTTTGGAAGCAGGATTCAGCAATGAGTTTAAGCTGGGAGGCTCCCTTGATCTTTATCTCTGCATGAATGAAAGAATCATAAGATTAATAACATTAAATTCTGAATAGTGACATTTCTTGTCGGATATCATAAGTCCACAAGCCTTTTATAGCTTCTTCTATTTCTCGATTAAAACGAATACGACCGACGGTTGTTCGAATGTATTTATTAAGTATTTCCCCCACTCTACCTTTTCTTATTCGAAAATGATCATAGATTTCGTAGAAGGTACCTAAATATTCATACTGAACTTCGATAGGAAGTTCTCGGTTTACTGAATTAATAATAGAGGTATCTATCTCTCTCCCCCATCGGAGCCACAAAGGACTGTCTAAATCAATTTGTTTTTGTTCATAAGCTTTAAGTGCATCATCATAGCTATAAAACGAAGGCGAAACGATCTTCTTTTTTGAGTTATTTGGGTGGTACCTATTTTCATAAATACCCTGGGTTTTTTGAAGAGTTGATCTATAAAGTCCTAGAAGCATATCTTGAGTCGGTACACAAATAGGATCTCCTATAGTCGGAGAGATAAGATTGAGATGAGAAAACATAAGTAAACGAGCTTCTACTTGAGCTTCCATAGATAAAGGTACGTGGACAGCCATCTGATCTCCATCAAAGTCCGCATTAAATCCTGCACAAACCAATGGGTGCAACCGAATGGCACGTTCTTCTATTAAAATAGGTATAAACGCTTGTATTCCTAATCTGTGTAAGGTGGGTGCTCGATTTAACAATATGGGATGTTTTTGCATAATCTGTTTAAGTACGTTCCATATAATAGGTCCCCTATCTCGAATTAAAAATTTAGCAGCTCTTAAATTGGGAGCAATCTGTTCTTCAACCAGCCCACGAATTAAAAATGTTTGAAAAAGTTCTATTGCGATTTCTCGGGGCAATCCACATTGATACAACGAGAGAAGGGGACCTACGACAATAACAGAACGACCTGAATAATCCACCCGTTTTCCAAGTAAATTTTCACGAAATCTTCCTTCTTTACCTTGGATGAAATCTGAGAACGATTTATAAGGTCTGTCGTGACTATCTTTCACCGGTTGCGCGCCTATACTGTTATCAAGAAGTGCATCTACGGCTCGTTGGACTAATCTCTTTTGATCACCCAATAAATCCGGAATCGGAAATCCATGACTTTCTTTTATTAAATGTGAAAGATTATTATTTCGACGGATAACTGTTAGATAAAGTTCATTGAGATCCGAAGTAAGAACTCCACCTTCATTTAATTGAAACATTGGCCTCAGGTCGGGAGGAAGAACTGGTAATAGGCATAGAACCATCCATTGTGGTTCTACATTTGCTCGAATCAAATATTTAGCAAATCTCATCCGTCTAACCAAAAGATCCTTTCTTCTTCGAAGTTTTTCAAGTTTTTGAAGTTTTTGCTCCTTAAGTTGAGAATATATTTTTCTCAATTTAATACTAACTGCATTCTCTATACTAACTGCATTCTCTGCCTCCGAGAATAATATAGATAGTAGCTCATCTATTATCTTCCATTCTCTATATGAACGATCTATAATAATTTGCAGATCTAGATCAGCTAATTGGTCTCTGATAGCTTTTCCTCCAGTGGCTATTTCTCGCTCTTGAAATAGCGCAAAATCCCAAGAGAGAAAATAAGCAATATCTGTTGGCCAGGATTCTTCGTCATATTTAAGTGAACCCTCAAATCGCAATAAAGTCGGCTTGTTAACTGCGGGCCTAGTAATACAAACATTTGGATAGGGTTTTCTAATCTTTTTTTTCCCCCCCCTCAGAATCGGACATGAAAGTTTCCTCTCATCCGGCTCAAGTAACTATACCGAAATGGGAAGTGATTATGTATCATTGTGCAAAAAGATGTTTTTTGCTCTCTATAAAACTAAATAGTTACTCTTTGCTCAAGTTCCAAGTGAATTCGATTATTGGTTTATGATTCGTATTATGACATAAATATGGAATTAGTGAGCAGTCTCCTCCCTTTTGAACGATACATTTCTTTGTGAAAGACCTTCAATTCATTTGAAGTTCATAAGGGATTTACTTGTCTGTATCTCGTTAATAATTGATCCTGTAGGTTTCTGTTTTACTTCGGTGGTTACAATACTATTTGAAGCATATGTGCGATGAATAGACTCCTATAACCATATGTTCTTTTTGGTCTTGAATAAATCAAGGATAATAAGAATGAACCAGATTTTTCATTCCATTTTTTCTTAGAATAAAAGAGGTATTTTTACGAAGTCCAATTAGCAATTTAATATACAAGATATTAACCCTAGATTCATTTCTCTTTATCAACATCTTTTTAAGATGCTTCTAATTCTGAGCTTCATGCTACTCTTCCCGAGGGGCGTGTCAGAGCTAAGGGCATCCCAATTAGATTGAATAGGATGACAGTTCCTACGGATCTGTATAATCGGAGCTTGTGATCAAGTCACACATCGCAGTATACTGGTTTTTCTAATTCTTTACGAGTTGTATCTAATAGATCCGCGATATAACTGGGGCGCCGTTTGAAATACCAAATATGAACAACTGGACATGCCAGTTTAATGTATCCCATTCGATATCTTCGAATTCGAGGATCAACAACAAGTTCAATTCCACATCGAGTACAAAAATTCTTTTCCTTCTCATTTTCCATTATTCGAGGTTTTACACAAGCACAAACTCCCCTTTTCTTAGGCCCAAATATTCTTTCACAAAATAATCCATTTCTTGCTGGTTCATAAGTTCTATAATCTAAAGTGAGGTCTTTAGTAACTTGTCCGACTCTTTTTCCATTAGGTAATATTCTTTCAGACCAAGCGAGAATCTGCTCGGGAGAAACTAATCCAATTCGAAGTTGTTGATGTTTATCCTGGTCACTCATAAAAAATAAATTTTGATTCATTTGGATCAAACTTCCTTCTTATCTATCTGAAAGTCTATCTCAGATAGAATAGTATGATTCAATTCTAGAGCTAAAGATCGTAGTTCTCGACTGAGCAATTGAAAAGATTCTGTAAGAGTGCTAGGTTTAGGCATTGGTTCTCCATTGAGAATGGCACCAAATATTTTTTCACGAGCGTCTATATGGTCAGATTTTAAAGTAAGCATCTCGTGTAAAATATAAGCAACACCAAAACCTTCTAGAGCCCAAACTTCCATTTCTCCTACTCGTTGCCCTCCTCGGTGGGATTTTCCTTTTAAAGGTTGTTGTGTAACCAATGTATAAGGTCCACTGGAACGTGCATGAATTTTGTCATCAACTTGATGGCACAATTTCGATATATAAGCTATTCCTATTGCAACAGGTTGTTCAAAAACCTTTCCTGTTCTTCCATCAATTAATCTATGTTTTCCAGGATGATCAGGTTCAAATACCCATGGATTAGCTGTTTGCTCGCTAGCTTTATAAAGCTCAGAAAACACTAGTTTTCTAGAAGCTTCTCGTTCGTATCTTTCGTCAAAAGGTGCTAGTCTATAATGTTTGTTCATTAGTTTTCCTGCTAAACCAAGCAAACATTCAAAGATCTGTCCTACATTCATTCGTGAAGGTACCCCTAATGGATTTAATACCATATCCACTGGTGTTCCATTCTGTAAATAAGGCATATCTTGTCTGGGCAAAATTTTTGAAATAATACCTTTATTACCATGCCTTCCAGCTACTTTATCACCCACTTGTATTTTACGTTTTTGTGAAATATATACATGAACTTTTTCTACACTATCGCCGAGATAATCTTCTTCCTCGAACTCCTGGAAGCATCTCACATCGAGAACTCGGCCTTTTACACCTTTAGGGACTCTAAAACAATTTTCTTTTCCAGTAGGTGCCTTAATATCAAATAATTCTTGTAAGAATTTTCCTTCTGGAGTATTTAATAGTGACTCTTCTTCTGCTTCCAGTATTAATTTACCTACTAATACATCACCTGTTTCTACCCAAGATCCTATCATTACAAGGCCATTTTCGTCCAGATGACGGAGTAAGTAAGCATCTAAATGAGGTATTTTTCTAGTGATTACTTCAGGGCCCTGTTTCGTAATATAAACTCCAATTTCGTATCTTACGATCTGGAAAGAAGTAAAAATGTCTTCATATACCAGACGTTCACTAATAAGTATTGCATCTTCAAAATTGTATCCTTCCCATGGCATATAGGCGACTAAGATGTTTTTTCCCAAAGAAAGTTCTCCCCCTGCTGTAGCTGCACTGTCTGCTATAATTTGCCCCCTCTTTACATATTCCCCTTGGCGAACTCGGGGTTTTTGATGCACACAAGTGTCACTATTAGAACGTTGATATAGAATCAATTCTGTTTCTATATTCTCTCGAAGAACGGATGAAGTTATAGTTATATTTCCACCATCAATATACTTTATTTTTCCCCCTTGCTTCGCTATAGCTATACTTCCTGAATCTAGAGCTGCTTGACCCTCCAATCCAGTTCCAACAATACACTTCTCAGGTTGAAGAAGTGGAACTGCTTGACGCTGCATATTAGAACCCATTAAAGCACGATTCGCATCATTATGTTCGATAAAAGGAATAAGGCAAACTCCAACGGAAAAATATTGGGAAGGAAAAATACTTCTGAAATGAATTTGGTCCCATGCAAAAAATAAAAATTCTTGTTGAAATCGAGCGGGAGTAAATTGTTCCTCTGTAACCCCTTGATTTAATGCCAGAGAATTTCCTGTAGCTATCCGGCAGTAGTCATCTTCTCCCGGTAATAGATAAACCATATGTTCTTCGTTTGATCTTTCAGATAGCCTATGGAATGGACTTTGTAAAGAGCCGTAATGACCAAGCGTTGCATAAATAGATAACGATCCAATAAGCCCAACATTTATTCCTTCGGATGTCGTAATCGGACAAATACGTCCATAATGACTAGGATGAATATCCCGTGTACGAAAAGTAGACGTTCGACTTGTCAATCCTCCAGGGCCCAAAGAGCTCACTTTTCGACTATGAACTATTTCTGCCAATGGATTAGTTTGATCCAAAAATTGTGATAAAGGGTGTAAACCAAAAAAACCTTTAAAAGTATCCGTTAATGGAATTAACGTTTCCAATTTTTTCTTAGTTATTCTCTTTTTAGGATTGGTTGATGCAGATAATAGAATTTTTTCAGCTGCTTCTCTGAAATCAGAGAGAGCTAATCGCAATTGCTCTTGTAATAAATCTGCTACAGAACGAGTATACCGATTTTGTAAGTGATCTATATCATCGGGTGTACCCGTTCCAAATTGCACTTTGATAGGGTAATCTACAGCAGCCAATAAATCGTGCGGTAATGAAAAAATATCGTTCTCGGGTATATCAAGACTTAGTTTTTTATTCGGATTTCGTCGACCAATCTTTCCTAATACACATTTAGTTTGAAAAAATGTTGTTTGCACTTTTTCATATAGAGACGAAAATTCCAAATTTTCTTCCAAATTTTCTTCATTGTCGTCACTTATGTAGAGTTTGTTATAAAGTTCCAAAATGGCATTTTGCTTCCCGCCACACCAATAGCAATATTCTGCGTACTCCTCCGTTCCCCTATAAAATGCTTTGAAATTCTTATAGTTGAAAATCTCTTTGGAATTTAGCCCCATAGCCAATAATAAAAGTAAAACAGATATTTTTTTTTTTCTGTTTACACGAATCCATATCTTTTTTGTTTTTTTATTGAGCTCTAATCTTGATCTTCCTCCCCAATCTGAAATTATAGTACCAATATAGATAATGTTTCCCGACGGTTTTCGTTCCCAAGTGTAATAAATACCGGGACTTCTTACTATTTGATTGACCACGACTCTGTAATTTCCATTTATTACAAAAGTTCCTTTAGAATTCATCAAAGGAATATCTCCCAGATATAAAATCTGGTTCTGTATCTCTGCACGAGTTTTTTTTTTCTTAATCAATCTTGCTGGTACACATAATTTACAGTGATATGTAAGAGACATATATACAGCATCTCTCTCTTTAATGAAAGGTTCTGTTAATTTATATTCAGAACCAAAAAGGCTAAATTCTCTTTCTTTATTTGGACTTTCAATTTTTGAAAAATTATTGAGTTCTTCTGCTAAGCCTTGATCGATAAAACGGCAAAATCCTTCAAGTTGTATTTTACCAAATTGGGGAATTGTAAATATTCCTTTATTTTCATCTAATCGCATTGGATGTTTCCTATATATATAAAGTATATTGTATATTTCGATATTTATTCCTTATTGATCTATATGAATAAATTCGACAAAAAATTGACATGTATATTTTTTTTGTTCACTCTATCCCAAAAATAGAACAAAAAGAAGAAGTCCTTTTTAAATCTTTCTTAAATATATGATGGGGAGTAGACAAATGTGGATTTAGTGTATTATAATTGTAATTGCAATGGGGGACTCAAAATCTCTCGAAATCCCTGGAGGAACCGATAGGGACTCTAAATCCCTAACCTATTTCCTATTGGAAAAGTGGAAATCCCCCCTACCTGGGGGCTCTAAATTGGTTATACGACATATCCGAGTGATAAAGAAGGATACGTGAAGTGAAATACCCTGCATAACATATCCGATGGAAAAAGAAAAATAGACTTTCCCTTAGTTCAAACTAGATCTAGGGATGGCGGCATAGCCAAGTGGTAAGGCAGGGGACTGCAAATCCTCGATCCCCAGTTCAAATCCGGGTGTCGCCTTGATAGCGCAAATAAGGTTAAAGGAATGTCAAAGTCTCCATTTGTACTCCATGTCTTTTGGAGACAACTTGTGTAGCTTCAGATCCTATTGCTAATATAGCAGATAAAATTCGATTTTATCGTTAATGTCTGATCCTATAGGTAGTTGAGAGTAACTAGTTGCAAGAACTAATTTTTAGAAGTCTCTACTATCGACTTATCCTTTCGGAATAGGAAGATAGAGGATTTTCACTTTGCACTATCCTTATTAGTTACATTATCATCAAGAATCAATAATGATATTATTCTTTTTTATAAAGAGAGGGATTCGTATGGATATAGTCGGTATCGCTTGGGCTGCTCTAATGGTAGTTTTTACTTTTTCTCTTTCACTCGTAGTATGGGGTAGAAGTGGGCTTTAATAGAATTAATAGTCCTGATATTTTGAATCATTCTGTTCAAAATCAATTATTTTACGATGATAATTTCGTATCATCATTAATGATATAGGCATATTGAATCATCAATGATATGATCGAAATAAAAAATGGATCATGTTAGAAACACAATTCTACTTCATATTTATCAAATATGAAGTAGTTCCATTTCCATTATATAGCGAACTTATGCTTAACAGCATAATATGCTTTAGTATGCATCTGTTCTCGGAACAAAAGCATATCGAGCATTATTACGTTGCTTTGTCTCAACTCTATATAGATCCCTTTTCTATATGAATTTTTCCCCTTTACGATTCCCAATTTTGTATTTTATTATGTACTAGTAAATTACCGTATTAAAAAATTGATAAATAAAAAAGAAAAAAAAAAAAAATACTATTAAAAATAGATTCTATTCGGAATAATACCTATGTTCTGTCTACATCAAGTTCCTTTTTTCCAGAGATATGTAAGAGATTATGATTAGTTTCACTTTATCAGGTATTAATAAAAAAGTACCCACGAGACAAATGATAAATGAAATTTACTTATCTAAGATCTGTGTAGAAGAAGTAGTACAAAAGAAAAAGGAAAGGAAGATTTTTCGTTTCCTTCGTACTACTTCTTTTCAAAAAAATATCTATCCGACCCCTATTACTTTTTTTTTACTGATGACCTAGAATTCATCTAGATCATCAGTAATCACTGTATTTTGCTTTGACTCACCGTTTTTACGTAAATGATGAGTAGAAAAGCAGTAGGAAATGAAATGAACAATGCAACAGCAATAAATGCGAGGGTATTTACTTCCATGATTGATTTTCCCTTCGTTTTACAATAACTCGAGATTTGATCTCATAGAGTATCTCATTTTTTTTTTACAAAAAAAAATGGAATTGAATCCATGGAATAATTCCACCAATAGGATCAATCTGAGTAACGGAATTTAGCGGATTTGATGAATTCTTCAATAGAAATTAATTAGTATAACATACTATTATCTCTTGTTCATACCGGATTTAGTAATTTGATCCCTAATGGATCGATCCCACCGTCTTATTAGTATAGTTCCAGGGTTTGACTCAATTCAATTTTATCGCTACTAAAAAGAAAATTAGACATGCAAATTCAATTTGATTAATGAATCAAGTCTTTGTCTCAATCAAATATTTAGATGTTAATGACGATCCGAGTTTCCTTTGCCTATTCGAGGAGCAGAAAAGTACCATAAAGATTGCTCTGATGGATTATACTGATTGATTTCTTATTTAAATCAGACTAACTAATAGTTAAAAACTTACCTTTATTAGAATAGATAAAACGAAAAAAAGAATGAATTCTCTTGTTTGGTTGAGAAAGGTGTCGAAGCTTTCACCTTATTTTACATTAATAAATCACTGAGGGTAATTGGAGCTAAAAAAAAAAAAAAGGGGGGGGGGTGACAAAGTTCTAGTGATGTTGTTGATGTGAATCGTCCGAGTGATTAACTCAATAAATACATATATTTATTGTATGTTCTGAAGATTTTTTTTCAATACTTTTCAAATATTGACCATAGGTTCCTTCCTTTTTAATTAGGAGACATCCCAACATATGTCTATATTTTAGAATTACATATATATATATATATTCAATATTTTGGAATATACAATTTCATACAAAAAACCTTTTGCTTGCTAATTCTGGAAGACATAGGTATTTATAGGTATTTCATTTTGATTTCCAAAATGGAAAGGAACGGAATATTAGACTTATCAATATATTAAAAATAAGGACAACGTTTTTTTCTTATTCATAAGTTCGATGAATCTAAGTGGATGGGGACCTGAAAAGGATAATTCAAATTTATTAAATTGCTCTGTTTTACGGAAAAAAAGGCAAATATGAAGGAAGGTAAATTGCCCTGTAGTCCTACTTTTTTGAATTATATTACTTACATCGTACAAGAGACGAACAGGACCTATCTATATAGATAGGGTTTCAATGACCCCGCAAATAGTCTTTTCATGAAAAAAGACCGAAAAGGGTCTAGTCAAAAAATTGATTAGATTGAATCAAATCCTGTCACTACCTGTATTTGTACAGGTTTGGGAGCACTAGTAAACGATTACTGATAATTGGTAACAGCTCTTATTTACCTTAATTCGTTTTGTAAAACGAATAGCTCCAAATTATCTTATCCTAAGAATTGCCCATAACCCTGGAATGAGCAGAATTATTTGGATAGTAAGCCAAATAGAATCCAATCTTTATTTATGAAAATTGGAATCTTTTCTCTTTTTTTAGAAATCATTAAAAACCCTTATTTTCGTTTCTGGGGAACTAGCACATTTGAAATATTTTATTTCCGGGCACCCCTGTCTTATTCTTGCTAACAAAGATCTATCTTCCTACGATACCCTTTTTTAACTCTCAAGGATAAAAGAGGATTGCAGATCTATCATGTCGACAAAAATAACCATTATAGATTTGGTTAATTATGTAGATCCAGATAGATCTACATAATCCCTAGTAAATCTATTCTAGTCTATTCTCTTTTCCTTTTTTTGCTTTTCTTTGGGGCGGGGATCGCTCAAAGAATTGTTCAATTTATTGGATCGGGACTGACGGGGCTCGAACCCGCAACTTCCGTCTTGACAGGGCGGTACTCTAACCAATTGAACTACAATCCCACTAGGTAGAGTTTATTGACTAATTAGTCATAGTAATTCAACTGTGCCGGGTCGATAAAACATATTGTAAAACTTTTCTCTTTCAAATCTTCCGAAAGTCTCTGTTCGTTCCGATTCTTTCTATATAGGGTATAGGATATTCAAAAACCAATTACCTTTTTACCAATATCATTGATTGATATCTATATCAATCTATAGATCAATTTGGTATTGGGCCGAGCTGGATTTGAACCAGCGTAGGCATATTGCCAACGAATTTACAGTCCGTCCCCATTAGCCACTCGGGCATCGACCCAGAAAAAAAATGGGAAGTAATTATAATACCTAATTAGGTATTATAATTACTTTCCTAGCCTAGTACCCCTAGGGGAAATCGAATCCCCGTTGCCTCCTTGAAAGAGAGATGTCCTGGGCCACTAGACGATAGGGGCCTACTTATTATCATAATATTCAAATCCCTAGGAATTTGTCAATAAAAAGAATCTTTCTTCATATTCATTATTTCATATTCTTCTTGTGTTGTCAGGATCGACAATATAACTATATTGAATAGAGTTATATATTCTATTTTATATTTAGACCCCATAATATATTATATTATACATATCTATCGAATATGTAGTAGACTTATTCATTGGTCATTTCATGACCAAAAGAAAGCCCTTTTAACTCAGGGGTAGAGTAACACCATGGTAAGGCGTAAGTCATCGGTTCAAGCCCGATAAAGGGCTCTTGCAATGATTCCTACAAAGTCCAGTGTTCATTTTGAATAGTTGATTAAGGCAAAAAACCTGCAATAAACAATAAAAATACCTGTCATGATGAGTTTTTTGTTATAACGGAATAGAAGATGTAATATGATTGAGGACAACTAAGATAGAATTCTATTAAATAGAGCTTTTTTTCTTTATCTTGCTACTAATAAGATGAGGAATAGTATAAGATTAGGCATAATATACTTCACTTTCGTAATTTTCATTGAAGAATAATAATTTCAATTATTAATACCTAATTGAAATTTCAATTACTAGAATATTCTTACTTTTTTCTCTTAATTATTTTGTATTAAAATACAGTAAAAAAATGAGAAGTAAGTGAACCTAACCCATTAACTGATTAATATATCAGTTATTCTGATATTGAAAATTGAGGCAGATTTTGAAAGTGAACCTTTCAATTCAATCACTTTAAATGATTCAAATAATTGAATATTTGCTTGTTAATTGGATATTCTGTCGAATGATTTTTTTCTTTCCGAAAAAATGGATATATAAGTCTGAATTCTAGATGGAATTATTTTCCTTTTATCTTTAATATCTAATTCGATTATGATGTACCAAACATTCTTATATTAATGTACTAGACATTTTACTTTGGTCGTTCTACCGGTGGAAAATAGATAGGAATTCAGATATAAAAAAAAGATAAGAAAAGGTAAATGGAAAACAAAGGAACTGTTCATTTTTCATTATACTCAAATAGTATCGCTTTTTTTTACTTATGAATTGGAAAAATGGAAAGGAACGAATAGAGTTCTTTCCTCTAGCTCTATGAGCTATAGAAATATTTCCTTCTTGTTGTTCCTATTTATTCGTAGAAATAATGTAGTAGTAAAAAAGCATAGAGATTCATAAAATAGTTAGAAATATTACTATGAGTAAGGTTCAAGACGTAATAATATTCAATAGAATTGATTTTGTGAACAGTCTCTAGTGAAGAGCAGGGAGGAAGAAAAGCTAACTTGCTTTTCCGGCAATTGTTCTGTTTCTACTTATTACATTCAGAAGATAATTTTAGGATAAGAAAAAAATCGAATAGAAACAACTTCGGGTTATCATGCATTTACTTATATTGTATTAGTTGAGTTTAACAGAATAAAATCTGTGCCAATAAGGAATCTTCGGAACCCGATTTGTTGAAAGGGATGATGGATGAAAAATTGTCCATAAATATACAAATCAGCGTATACCCTTTGATTCTATCAGATAGGGTGCTCGGAAAAGGTTGGAATAGTTAAATAGGAGGATCACTATGACTATAGCCCTTGGAAAGTCTTCCAAAGAGGAACAAACTTTATTTGATATTATGGATGACTGGCTACGCAGAGACCGTTTTGTCTTTGTGGGTTGGTCCGGTCTATTGCTTTTTCCTTGTGCTTATTTTGCGCTAGGTGGATGGTTCACGGGTACAACTTTTGTGACTTCGTGGTATACTCACGGATTGGCTAGCTCCTATTTGGAAGGTTGTAATTTTTTAACTGCTGCAGTTTCTACGCCTGCTAATAGTTTAGCACATTCTTTGTTGCTATTATGGGGTCCTGAAGCACAAGGAGATTTTACTCGTTGGTGTCAATTAGGTGGTCTATGGACTTTCGTTGCTCTTCATGGTGCTTTTGGTCTAATAGGCTTCATGTTACGCCAATTTGAACTTGCTCGATCTGTACAATTACGACCTTATAATGCAATTGCGTTCTCTGCTCCGATTGCTGTTTTTGTTTCCGTATTCTTGATCTATCCATTAGGTCAGTCTGGTTGGTTTTTTGCGCCTAGTTTTGGCGTAGCAGCTATTTTCCGATTTATCCTCTTTTTTCAAGGTTTTCATAATTGGACCTTGAATCCATTTCATATGATGGGAGTTGCTGGAGTATTGGGTGCTGCTCTTCTATGTGCTATTCACGGTGCTACCGTGGAAAATACTTTATTTGAAGACGGTGATGGTGCAAATACATTCCGTGCTTTTAACCCAACTCAAGCCGAAGAGACTTATTCTATGGTCACTGCGAACCGTTTCTGGTCCCAAATTTTTGGGGTTGCTTTTTCCAATAAACGTTGGTTACATTTCTTCATGTTATTTGTGCCGGTGACCGGTTTATGGATGAGTGCCATTGGAGTAGTTGGCCTAGCTCTAAACTTACGTGCTTATGATTTTGTTTCCCAGGAGATTCGTGCAGCAGAAGATCCTGAATTTGAGACTTTTTATACAAAAAATATTCTTTTGAACGAAGGTATTCGTGCTTGGATGGCGGCTCAGGATCAGCCTCATGAAAACCTTATATTCCCTGAGGAGGTTCTACCCCGTGGAAACGCTCTTTAATGGAACTCTAACTTTAGCTGGTCGTGACCAAGAAACCACTGGTTTCGCTTGGTGGGCCGGTAATGCCCGACTCATTAATTTGTCAGGCAAATTACTTGGGGCTCATGTGGCTCATGCCGGATTAATTGTATTCTGGGCTGGAGCAATGAATCTGTTTGAAGTGGCTCATTTTGTACCGGAAAAACCTATGTATGAACAGGGATTGATTCTACTTCCCCATCTAGCTACTCTAGGATGGGGAGTCGGTCCTGGTGGGGAAATTGTGGACACTTTTCCCTATTTTGTATCCGGGGTACTTCACTTAATTTCTTCTGCAGTTTTAGGCTTCGGTGGTATTTATCACGCACTAATCGGACCCGAAACTTTAGAAGAATCTTTTCCATTTTTTGGTTATGTATGGAAAGATAGGAACAAAATGACTACAATTTTAGGTATTCACCTAATCTTGCTAGGTGTTGGTGCTTTTCTTCTAGTGTTTAAGGCTTTGTATTTTGGTGGTATATACGATACCTGGGCTCCCGGCGGTGGAGATGTAAGAAAAATTACGAACCTTACGCTTAACCCAAGTACTATATTTGGTTATTTACTCAAATCCCCTTTTGGAGGGGAGGGATGGATTGTTAGCGTGGACAATCTGGAAGATCTAATTGGAGGACATGTTTGGTTAGGTTCCATTTGTATCTTCGGTGGTATCTGGCACATCTTAACAAAACCTTTTGCATGGGCTCGCCGCGCGTTTGTATGGTCTGGAGAAGCTTACTTATCCTATAGTTTAGCGGCTCTCTCTGTCTTTGGTTTCATTGCTTGTTGTTTTGTTTGGTTTAACAATACAGCTTATCCCAGTGAATTCTATGGACCTACCGGCCCAGAGGCCTCTCAAGCACAAGCATTTACTTTTCTAGTTAGAGACCAACGTCTTGGAGCTAGTGTGGGGTCTGCCCAAGGGCCTACTGGTTTAGGTAAATATCTAATGCGTTCTCCTACTGGAGAAATTATTTTTGGAGGGGAAACGATGCGTTTTTGGGATCTTCGTGCTCCCTGGTTGGAACCTCTAAGGGGTCCTAATGGTTTGGACCTGAGTAAGTTGAAAAAAGACATACAACCCTGGCAAGAACGACGTTCAGCAGAATATATGACTCATGCTCCTTTAGGTTCTTTAAATTCTGTGGGTGGTGTAGCTACCGAGATTAATGCGGTCAATTATGTCTCACCTCGAAGTTGGTTAGCCACCTCTCATTTTGTTCTAGGATTTTTCTTTTTCGTAGGTCATTTGTGGCATGCAGGAAGAGCTCGCGCAGCTGCAGCAGGATTTGAGAAAGGAATTGATCGTGATTTTGAACCTGTTCTTTCCATGACCCCTCTTAATTAAACCAGAGATAAAACTAGATAAATATCCAATTTATTTTTATTGGAAGGCGGGATAGCGATATCCTTTGTCATTATTCTTCCAACTGAATCCTTGTTGCTCGGCTATATTATATATAGCCGAGAGCCGAGCATTTTTTTGGTACTGAACTAAGTTCTAGGATTTTTCTTTTTCGTAAGTTAGTTTTAGTTGTTCGACGAACAAAAGGAGAGAGAGGGATTCGAACCCTCGATAGTTTTTGAACTATACCGGTTTTCAAGACCAGAGCCATCAACCACTCGGCCATCTCTCCCGAACTAGCATAACTCATTTTATCTCGACGGATAATATCTGTCTATAGGGCTAATAGACATATATATATAATATTCATATATCATGATGATAAAAAGATATAAATTCCCTGACTCTTTTATACTAAAAGAAGAATCTGATAATTTCGATGAATTTATGATCAAATAAAAATCCGTAGTGCATTTTATTCAAATTTGACCGGATAGGGATCGAATGGTATAGCCTTTTGAATTTGTTGGAAACTTTTAAGATCACAACCATGACTATTGCGTTCCAATCGTCTGTGTTTGCATTAATTGCAATTTCAATTCTACTAGTGATTGGTGTACCTGTCGCACTTGCCTCTCCTAATGGTTGGTCAAGTAACAAAAATGTACTATTTTCAGGCGTATCATTATGGATTGGATCAGTCTTTTTAGTAGGTATTCTAAATTCTTTCATATCTTAAGATATGTTTTAAGATCTTTTGGGCTGAAAATCTCCCCCCCCCCCCTCTTTCTAGGGGGCATTATAAATTCACAAGGGAATTTACGAGAAATTTTCAAAAACCAGGTAATGTGCTCAAGGGAGGGGTTCTTTTTTTATTAGTATGATTGATAATTGATCAATCAGATTCAAATTTTAAATTTACCTACATAAAATGGTAATATATGGGTATATATTATACCCATATAAAGAGTCAAATGCGGGTATGGTTAAATGGTAGAATTTCTCCTTGCCAAGGAGAAGATGCGGGTTCGATTCCCGCTACCCGCCCCATCTGTAGGATAGAATAGAACTATGCACTAGTTATTGGTTTAGTCGTATTTTTCTCGTATTTATACATACGGTCAAGATAAATGGGATGAGCCATCCTTTTTGGATATAAAAACTTATTGTGTCTTTGCGGAGACGGGATTTGAACCCGTGACTTCAAGGTTATGAGCCTTGCGAGCTACCAAACTGCTCTACTCCGCGCTATCCCTTCATATTACCTTTGTTATAATACCCCAAAAGGGGTACATCAAGCAATCCCTTGGGTATGCTATTCTCCCTCCCTATATAGGGAGGGACTTTTCTATCATAACAATAACTATAAAGAATCCTTTTTTTTACCCTACCAACTCGATTTTGTTACCCCAGCCAACAAACATGCGTGAGCCATTTCACGGATTATATATCCGGATAATTCAAAGTCTCTATAATTGGCTCTAGGTCTTCCAGTCTTCAAACAACGTCGACGAAGACGTGTAGGTGCACTATTACGCGGTGGAGATTGTAATTTTCTATAAATTTCCAATTTTTCATCCAGTGATGAGACTTCACTCATCTCTTTTTTCAAAGATTGGCGAAGCAAATTATATTTCCTTTCCAATCTTTGTTTTTTTTTCTCTCTTTGAATGAGACTTTTTCTTGCCATAATGATTCAGCCAGTTTATATAAAAATATAGATCAAATTTGAGATGGAGAAGTATTACGTGGATGACTCCTTCTTTTTATGCATAGAGATTAGATTGAAAATCTAAATAGCCTCTAAAATGAAAATTAACCGAATTTGCCTGATGTAGAGGCGATTAAGAAAGCTGCATAGGTGAATATATAGCCTACAGAAAAGTGAGCTAATCCAACTAATCGTGCTTGAACAATGGAAAGAGCTACCGGTTTATCCCTCCATCGAACTAAATTAGCCAAAGGTGTGCGTTCATGAGCCCATGCAAGAGTTTCAATCAGTTCTTGCCAATATCCACGCCAAGAAATAAGAAACATAAATCCAGTAGCCCAAACAAGATGCCCAAATAAGAACATCCACGCCCAGACAGATAAACTGTTCATACCAAAAGGATTGTATCCATTAATTAGTTGTGAAGAATTTAACCAAAGATAATCTCTTAACCATCCCATTAAGTAAGTGGAAGACTCATTAAATTGAGCTACATTTCCCTGCCATAAGGTGATATGCTTCCAATGCCAATAGAAAGTAACCCATCCAATGGTATTCAACATCCAGAAAACTGCTAAATAAAAAGCATCCCAGGCTGAAATATCGCAAGTACCGCCCCGTCCCGGACCATCGCAAGGAAAACTATAACCAAAATCTTTCTTATCAGGCATTAGCTTAGAACCGCGTGCATCTAAAGCACCTTTGACTAAAATCAATGTAGTTGTATGCAAACCTAGAGCAATAGCATGATGAACCAAAAAGTCTCCGGGACCAATTGTTAAGAACAGTGAATTTTTACTATCGTTAATAGCATTCAACCAACCGGGTAACCATATGCTTTTCCCAGCATTGAATGCTGGATCATTTGCTGAAGATAAGAGTACATCAAAACCATATAAGGTCTTACCATGAGCAGATTGTATCCATTGAGCAAATATAGGCTCAATCAAGATTTGTTTTTCTGGAGTACCAAAAGCGAGCATAACATCGTTATGAACATAAAGTCCCAAGGTATGAAAACCTAGGAATAAACTAACCCAACTCAAATGAGATATTATGGCTTCCTTATGCTCCAACATTCTCGCCAATACATTATCCTTATTTTGTTCCGGATTATAATCTCTAATGAGAAATATGGCTCCATGGGCAAATGCCCCTGTCATAATGAATCCGGCAATGTATTGATGATGAGTATACAATGCAGCTTGGGTAGTAAAATCTTGTGCTATGAATGCATAGGCAGGTAAAGAATACATGTGTTGAGCTACCAAGGAGGTAACAACTCCCAAAGAAGCTAGAGCAAGACCTAATTGAAAGTGAAGAGAATTATTGATTGTGTTGTAAAGACCCTTATGCCCGCGTCCTAATAAGCCTCCCGGAGGAATATGTGCTTCTAAAATATCTTTTATACTGTGTCCAATCCCAAAATTGGTTCTGTACATATGACCAGCAATGAAGAAAACAAATGCAATAGCTAAATGATGATGAGCGATATCAGTTAGCCACAAACTTTGAGTTTGTGGGTGAAATCCTCCGAGAAGAGTTAGAATAGCAGTTCCCGACCCTTGAGAGGTACCAAATAAATGACTACTGGAATCAGGATTTTGAGCATAAAGACTCCACTGACCTGTAAAAAGTGGTTCCAAACCTTGGGGATATGGTAATACATTCAAGAAATTATCCCATCTTATGTGCTGTCCTCTTGATTCAGGAATAGCGACATGAACTAAATGCCCCGTCCAAGCCAAAGAACTGACTCCGAAGAGTCCCGACAAATGATGATTGAGACGAGATTCGGCATTTTTAAACCATGAAACACTTGGTTTCCATTGAGGTTGTAGATGCAACCAACCCGCTGTTAAAAAGAGAGCAGAAAGAAATAGCAAGAAAAGAGCTCCAGTATAAAGATCTTCATTAGTGCGTAAGCCAATTGTATACCACCACTGATAAACACCGGAATAAGCAATATTGACCGGACCGGGGGCACCTCCTCGGGTAAAGGCTTCTACGGCCGGTTGACCAAAATGAGGATCCCAAATTGCATGAGCAATAGGTCTTATATGTAAGGGGTCGTGGACCCATGCTTCGAAATTGCCTTGCCAAGCTACGTGGAACAAATTCCCAGAGGTCCACAGAAAGATTATCGCTAACTGACCAAAGTGAGAAGCAAAAATCTTTTGATAAAGGCGTTCCTCGGTAATATCATCATGACTCTCAAAGTCATGTGCAGTAGCAATACCAAACCAAATACGACGAGTAGTTGGGTCCTGGGCCAAGCCTTGGCTGAACTTTGGAAATCTTGATGCCATAATGCTTTTCAAATCCTCCTAGCCATTATCCTACTGCAATAATTCTTGCTAGGAAGAACGCCCATGTTGTGGCGATTCCACCCAGAAGGTAATGAGCTACTCCTACAGCACGTCCTTGGACAATACTCAAGGCTCTGGGCTGGATAGCAGGAGCAACTTTCAATTTATTATGGGCCCAAACAATAGATTCAATAAGTTCTTGCCAATATCCACGGCCACTAAATAGGAACATTAAACTAAATGCCCAAACGAAATGAGCACCTAAGAATAAAAGACCATATGCAGATAATGAAGAACCGTAAGATTGGATTACTTGAGAAGCTTGTGCCCATAGAAAGTCACGGAGCCACCCGTTAATTGTAATGGAACTCTGTGCAAAGTTTCCTCCTGTAATATGAGTTACCACTCCCTGATCACTTATACTACCCCAAACATCGGACTGCATTTTCCAGCTAAAATGGAATATTACTACCGAAATTGCATTGTACATCCAGAATAACCCTAGGAAGACATGATCCCAGGCAGATACTTGACATGTTCCTCCTCTACCAGGCCCATCGCAAGGAAAACGAAAACCAAGATTGACTTTATCGGGTATTAAACGAGAACTGCGAGCAAATAAAACACCTTTAAGTAATATTAATACAGTCACATGGATAGTAAATGCATGAATATGGTGTACTAAAAAATCAGCAGTTCCTAATGGAATAGGTAACAAAGCTACTTTGGCACCTACTGCTACCAAATCACCACCTCCCCAGGTTAAGCTGGTGCTTGCTGTTGCATCAGGAGCTGTCAAACTGGGTGCTAAAGCATGAGTGTTTTGTATCCATTGAGCAAAGATAGGTTGTAATTGTATAGCAGTATCTGAAAACATATCTTTAGGACGTCCTAAAGCACTCATAGTATCATTATGAATATATAGACCAAAACTATGGAAGCCTAAGAAAATACATGCCCAGTTGAGGTGTGATACAATTGCATCACGATGTCTCAGAACACGGTCTAAAAGATTGTTGTATTGAGTAGTCGGATCATAGTCCCTTACCATAAAAATAGCTGCATGTGCAGCAGCGCCAACTATGAGAAATCCACCAATCCACATATGGTGCGTGAACAGAGACAGTTGGGTACCATAGTCAGTAGCTAGATATGGATAGGGAGGCATAGAATACATATGGTGAGCTACGACAATAGTCAAAGACCCTAACATAGCTAGGTTCAGAGCTAATTGAGCATGCCATGAAGTAGTTAAGATTTCGTAAAGACCTCTATGCCCTTCTCCTGTAAATGGACCTTTATGAGCTTCCAAAATTTCTTTGAGGTTATGACCAATACTCCAATTGGTCCTATACATATGACCAGCGATTAGAAAAAGAATTGCAATAGCCAAATGGTGGTGTGCAGTATCGGTCAGCCACAGACCCCCCGTTACTGGGTTGAGTCCTCCACGAAAAGTCAAAAATTCTGAATATTCCGACCAATTCAGGGTGAAAAATGGGGTCAATCCCTTAGCAAAACTGGGATAAAGTTGAGCTAAAAGCTCACGATTTAAAATAAATTCATGAGGAAGTGGTATCTCTTTAGGGTCCACTCCAGCATCTAAGAGTTCATTAATAGGTAAAGAAACGTGTATTTGGTGTCCTGCCCAAGATAGAGACCCAAGTCCTAGTAACCCTGCTAAATGGTGGTTTAACATGGATTCTACATCTTGGAACCAAGCCAATTTTGGAGCAGCTTTGTGATAATGGAACCAACCAGCAAAAAGCATTAACGCTGCAAAGATCAATGCACCAATTGCGGTGCAGTAAAGTTGTAATTCACTGGTTATTCCGGATGCTCGCCAAATCTGGAAGAACCCAGAGGTGATTTGTATTCCTCGAAAACCTCCACCTACATCTCCATTCAAAATTTCTTGACCTACTATTGGCCAAACTACCTGAGCACTGGGTTTAATGTGAGTAGGATCGCCTAGCCATGCTTCATAATTAGAGAAACGAGCGCCGTGAAAGTACATCCCACTTAGCCAAATAAATATGATAGCTAATTGACCAAAATGAGCACTAAATACTTTGCGGGAGATCTCTTCCAAATCATTGGTATGGCTATCAAAATCGTGAGCATCAGCATGTAGGTTCCAGATCCAGGTGGTAGTATTAGGTCCCTTAGCTAGTGTCTTTGAGAAATGACCGGGTTTAGCCCATTTTTCAAAAGAGGTTTTAATAGGATCCCTCTCCACTACGATCTTTACTTCTGGTTCCGGTGAACGAATGATCATTGAGTTCTCCTCTTTCCAGACGAGACATGAGAAAAAACCCGCCGAAATTTTGAAAAAAGAAAAAAAAAATATATATATATAAATATATATTCTCAACTCGTTCCTCTCTTTATTTCCCAGTTCAGAACTGGAGCGACTATGATACGGAAGTCGCTTTGAGGCAGGTGTTCAAATTTATTATGACATATCTGATAGGTGCTCAATGGACCGTTACGAGATGTAAAACGCCTTTTCCGCCCAGTGGTAAAAAACATATCTCAATATAATCATTATCTTCATATCCAGATTTATTTATCCATATCTCTGGACCCATATGTTACAGATCACTTTTATGATTTAAAAGAACTTTGAATTGATAAATATTAATGAATCTTTAATTAAATTGTATCTCCGGACGGGATTTACCCATAATGAAAAGATCCTTTTCATTAACGATCCAAAGAAAATATTCTTTGTTATATTTTCAATATATTTTTCTATAATGACAATGCAATAAGAGAAGCTAATTCACTCGAATAGTATGAAAAATTTATTTATTCTGAATTTCATAATCTTGACGATTTCCCAGTATAGTAATCGAGAGATTTTCATTCTCCAAAACGTCCTGTAATCTTTAACCGATTTTGTGCTTCGATATAATTGCTTGGAGCAAGCGCTATAGCTTGTTTCCAATACTCAGCAGCTTGATCAAACCAAGCTTCCGCAATTTCAGGATCTCCCTGTTGAATGGCCTGTTCTCCTCGGTCGGGATAGATCAACTTGTCAAAGTTTTCTTCCCTTAGAACCGTACTTGAGAGTTTCCTACCTCATACGGCTCAATTAACTATTCTTTAGTCCTTTACCCAAACTTCCAAAATAGGAGATAGTTCGAAATGCGTTCAGGTTAACCGAAAGAACAGAATGGGTCAATGACATGAGTTTCAAACTTCACTTTCGATAAATGATCAGGTTTTCTCTTTTCTCCCACCCTAAAAAAGATGAAGTATTAGAAATAAAGGGATCTACTTCAGATTATCCAGATAAAAATCTTTTTAAGAGGTAACTATCTATGTTCTATATAGAAATTTTGAATAATACTTTCCTGGTAGGAAAGTACTTCACATCTTTAGGATCTGATGCTACACCGCTGCTGAATAGCCTAGTAAATCAACTCTATTACATAAATTGATTCCTTATTTTTGCCCATAAGCAGATTTGATCGTATCAGCCCGAACTTTCAATAATTGATCTTTATGGTGCTTTCTCTATCAATTGAATTGATTTTTTTATCCATGGACTATCCAGGCATTTACCCATTCATATTTGGGCTCCTATGAGGGATATTCTTTTGACTACAGCTGATAAAAAACCGTTGTTTTGGACGGTGCATATGTAGAAAGCCTCTTTTTTTTTTTTCTTTTCCGTAGTTTTAAACGAATTCATTCTATAGTACAGATAGCCGCACGTAATGACAGATCAAGGCCGTATTATTAAGAGCTTGTGGTAAAGACGGGTTTCGTTCTAATGCCTGGAAATAATATTCCAAAGCCTTAGTATGTTCCCCATTACTCGTGTGGATAAGACCTATATTATACAGTATATAACTTCGGTCATAGGGGTCAATTTCCGGTCGCATGGCTTCATAATAATTTTGTAAAGCTTCCGCGTATTCCCCTTCGGATTGAGCTGACATTCGTTACGGTCGTTCATTCAATTGAAATGATCTCCGCTTCAAAACCGTACATGAGAATTTCACCTCATACGGCTCCTCCTTTTTTTACAGAATAAGGGGAATAATCCCTTTAATTGACAAAAAAAAGGATTTTCCTATATTAATGAATTAACAGGAACTAGTGTATTTCCGATGAATCTCTAGCCATCCTTCTTGCAAAGATTTTTTTCTAAATACCAAGTATTTTAACTTAGCACTACAAACATAACCTCTAACAATTTCTTTGTTCTTAACGCACTGTATTTTACAGGGATTATTCACTTCAACAGTCTCCGATGGTTCTAGCGGTATCCGAAGTACAAACGAGATGGATGTTTGTTGCCTCAACCATTCTAACTAGACCTTCATAAAAAGGTCATGTGTATTATAACGAAGCATTTGTGTTGTCGATTTTAACGCGTAGTGCTTTTTCCCCTATGCGTACCTATCATATAGGTTTGGCCATTAACATCTATGTAATAGGTATAACCTTTCGCTTGATACTAGAATCTCAGAAGATCAAAGCATCTAAGGCTGCATAAATCGGGGATACACGACAGAAAGAATTGTTCTATTTCTAAAACTCACCTTCACTAAGCGTAAGTTTTCTTTAACTTAACTTAATAAATATCCCGCCATTCCACGATAACGAGAAAAAGCAGAAAGAAAAAAATATCAAATCACACCATCTCTGTAATAGGTAAATGCCTTTTTTTCCCCTGAAGCCATTGGGATTATTTGCAATAATATATCCGCTACAATTGTGAAAGTCTTGTCGATAAAATTGTCATTTCTCTGAGATCTAGGCATAGTCAATTATAAATTTGATAATTTTTTTCATTCCCCCTACGGAAATGATTCCATGAACAAAATGATTTTCCAATGTACAATAGCATAATAAATGGATTTCCTTACGATCGTAAATGAAATATGTGAACATTCCAATTTTCTCTGAATAAAGAGAAATTGGAAATATTTGAAATAAATCTTCATTCAATTTATTGATGAACTAATCAAAAAAATTGTCTAAAATGTTTCTCTATATTCTGCGAACTCAATAAGTCTCGCACTCGTATGCTCGTGATCCCAACGAGCAAACGAGTAAGTGAAAAGATCATTGCATGCATAATGAGAACGAAATGATTGTGCGTGCATACCCATTATAACACATATAATATATTGAGTATATAAAAATATAGTCATTATTAATTAATTTGTACCATTAATTCTTACCGAAGAATTATTCATAATATATATATATATATGATCATTATGGATCAGTAGATCCGGCTCAATTTCACAATTGGATCGTGCAATATAAACCCGAATAAGATAAAATAAAATCATCGGATCAGATTGATAAAAAGAAAAATCTCTTGAAATAAGAAGAAAAGAAGAAGTATGGTAAAATACTCTTTTGTCTTTATGCCAGATTTCCAAAATACTTTACTTATGCAAAAGGAAGTAAGTCTTTTCATTTTTTCGATTCAAATGAAGAGATCGCGTAGGAAAGATGGCTGAGCGGTTCAAGGCGTAGCATTGGAACTGCTATGTAGGCTTCTGTTTACCGAGGGTTCGAATCCCTCTCTTTCCGTATATTCGTCTTATTCTTTTTTGCATCGTTTTCTCATGGATCTAAACCCACTAGGATGATTTTATCCTCCCACAATCTCCTTCTATTCCGAATGAATATCGGTATGGCAAAGGAAAATAATAGTTGAAAAAAAAAGAAATTATCAATCAATGTGTTATTGACAATAACATTGTTATGTAACATACAGAGGGACAGATGTGGAGAAATCCTTTAGTTTCATTCTCCATTTAAACTCGACGGGAATAGTATTCTACGACCAATAATTCATTAATCTTCAAACCGATCCGGCTATTATCTATTATTTTGTGAACTAATCCACTATATTGTGATTTTTTTTTTATAAGCTTTAAATGGGGTGGCACCCTCATTTTATCCTTCTTGAAATTATCTATATTTTTATTAATTATATTTCTCAATCTTTGTTTATCTTTTATAGAGATAAAATCTTGGGGTTTGCAACGATAACTTGGTATATCTACTATACGATCATTGACCAGGATATGCCTATGGTTGACTAATTGTCTGGCTTCAGGAATGCTAAGCGCCATACCCAATCGAAAAAGGATATTATCCAAACGCATTTCAAGTAATTGCAATAGAACCTGACCCGTTGATCCCTTGGCTCTTTTAGCAATACGAACATATTGAAGTAATTGGCGCTCTGCAAGTCCGTAATGAAAACGTAATCTTTGTTTTTCTTTTAGACGGACAGGATATTTAGAAGGTTTAGGAGGTTTAGAATGTTTTTTTTTACTAGGCTGTTCACTTCTGTTGGGTGTTTTCTTACTTAGTCCTGGTAAAATTTTGAGACGATTTATTATTTTTAAACGAGGTCCGCGATAACGGGACATAAAAAACTCCTTATTTCAAGAAATGAACAAATAATGTTGGAAAGAGGAATAATATAAACAGTACGAATATTGGAATGATTTTCTCTAGAAATAGAGAAACAAATTATTTTCAATTTTGTTTAGATCGTCGAGAGAAAAAAAGAAATGTTTCAATCATTCATTTCGTTTCTAGTTGAAACGGATCATGCCACGACAGACCCGGCGGACCGACGATCAGAAAAGGAAGAGTCTTTTCCCTATTTCATAGATTTTAACAATCTATGGTTGATAATGGAAGAAATGAAACGAATAAAAACGAGCCAGCTATCGGGATCGAACCGATGACCATCGCATTACAAGTGCGACGCTCTAACCTCTGAGCTAAGCAGGCTCATATGCATGCAGTATGCAATCGTATACTTATTGGCGTGAAATTAAAAGATCTCTTCGAAATCGCTAGAATTATAGCGAATCGAATTATAATATGCAATTCAGATTACAATAAAACATTGCTTCAATTTCTATTAATTGATTAAAATAAAACAACACCAATGGGGCGTGGCCAAGCGGTAAGGCAGCAGGTTTTGGTCCTGTTATTGCGAAGGTTCGAATCCTTCCGTCCCAGGTGGAACAGTATTATTTCGAAAAATCGGAAAAAAAATAAGAAGAAAAAAATTCTTTTTGATTTCTCATCCTTTCGTAGACTATACTTATAGAACGGAAATATGATTTCAATAAGATCTAAATAGAGAAAGGGATATTTTTGTGGTGTAGGATGGGAATACAGATCAAATTAAGATAGAGATAAAGTCTAATTTATGAAATTAGCCTATTGGATGTATGCTGGTCCTGCTCATATTGGAACCCTACGAGTAGCTAGTTCTTTCAAAAATGTGCATGCCATTATGCACGCTCCTCTAGGAGATGATTATTTTAATGTAATGCGTTCTATGTTAGAACGCGAAAGAGATTTTACTGCTGCAACTGCTAGCATAGTAGATCGTCACGTACTAGCACGTGGATCTCAAGAAAGAGTTGTGGATAATATTCTCCGGAAAGATAAGGAGGAACATCCTGATCTTATCATATTGACACCTACATGTACCTCTAGTATTTTGCAAGAAGATTTGCAGAACTTTGTGAATAGAGCATCCATAATTTCTGATTCCGACGTCATTTTTGCAGATGTTGATCATTATCAAGTAAATGAAATTCAGGCAGCGGATAGAACTTTAGAACAGGTTGTTCGATATTATTTAGATAGATGTCATAGACAAGAAAAATGGGATCAATTTCTAACCGATGCGCCTTCTGTCAATATAATTGGAATTTTTACATTGGGTTTTCATAATCAACACGATTGTCGTGAGTTAAGACGTTTATTACGAGATCTGGACATCGAAATTAATCAAATAATTCCTGAAGGAGGATCTGTAGAAGATCTTCAAAATTTACCAAAAGCTTGGTTCAATTTAATTCCTTATCGTGAAGTGGGTTTAATGACAGCGATGTATTTAAATAAAGAATATGGGATGTCTTACATATCTACAGCCCCCATGGGAGCTGTAGATATGGCGGAGTGGATCCGCCAGATTCAAAAAAATGTGAATACCTTGGCTCTTAGTTTATCGGGTAAAAGAGTGGATTATGAACCTTATATCGACGGACAAACTCGATTTGTTTCCCAAGCTGCTTGGTTTTCAAGATCTATTGATTGTCAGAATTTAACGGGCAAAGAAACAGTCGTTTTTGGTGATACAACTCATGCTGCTTCAATAACTAAAATACTTGTTCGAGAGATGGGGATTCGTGTGAGTTGTGCAGGTACTTATTGTAAACACGATGCGGAATGGTTCAAAGAGCAAATCCAAGGTTTCTGCGATGAAATACTTATCACAGATGATCATGCTGAGGTAGGAGATATGATCGCTCACATGGAACCATCTGCAATATTTGGTACTCAAATGGAACGTCATATTGGTAAACGTCTTGATATTCCTTGTGGAGTTATTTCTGCACCAGTTCATATACAAAATTTTCCCTTGGGATACCGACCCTTTCTAGGTTACGAAGGTACTAATCAAATAGCTGATCTAATTTATAACTCATTTGCTCTGGGTATGGAGGACCATCTTCTAGATATTTTTGGTGGTCATGATACTAAAGAAATAATATCCAAATCATTGTCTACGGATATAGACCTAGTTTGGAATCCTGAAAGTCAACTAGAATTAAGTAAAATTCCTCGTTTTGCCAGAGAAAAGGTAGAAAGAAATACTGATAAATTTGCACGACAAAAGGGGATTGAAACCATTACTGTCGAAGTAATGTACGCAGCTAAAGAAGCGTTGAATACCTAGCTAACTAGAACAAATAATTCTAAAAATGTATTGTAGAAATTGAGTTAATGACTATTCATAATTACATATCCATTTTGGATCAGATAAAGAGATCTATCTTATGATAAAAATTCGTCTAAAACGATGTGGTAGAAAGCAACGTGCGACTTGAACGACATGATTAGTTCTGTGGATTATGACATCCGCCATTTTGACTCGAAGATGCTCTTAGCTCAACATTTATCTCCTTAAAAAGATATGTTTAATAATGGAGCTTGACCAATCAATTTATTTTTCAATTAGGGGCAGAATCCAGGGTTAATGTAAATTAAATCAACGAGCTATAACCATTTTGTAAAAATACATTGAGCTTAAAAAAAAAAAAAAGAATAGCGAACTAGAATAACTCGGAAAGATTTCGAGAAAACTTGATCCAATTCTATAAGGATCAAACATTCCTATTGCTCAACGTGGAAAATAGCGAAATGTATGTTGCTATCATTCCGTAAGGACGGGAACCACCAGAGTACAGCTCGGACCTAATGATTCAGAAAAATAGATCTCAGAACAAGAAAATTCTATTTTCGATCAAACGATTTGATCCATATAATGGATTGAGATATTATTTCACATAAAATGGAGAGAGAAAATAGATGAAAGACGGCTCAAAAAGTGGAAATGTTCTACTCTTTTAACAATATCTTCTTATTTTTTAAGATAACTCAAGCATACTTGAGCTAAGAGTACAAATTCTATCTGTTATTCTCCTTAATAAGTAAAAGGGCTAAGATATCTAATATTATCTATCTGTTCTATAGATAGGGAGATCCTATTTAAACAATTCAATTATTACTCGAGCCGTATGAGGATAAACCTTCATATACGTTTTCCAGGGGGGATAGAAGGGGGTATCTTGTCTATCTATCCCAATGAGCTACCTATCGAATTGTTGCAATTGACGTTAAGTCTCGAAGGGAAGGAAGAGCTCTTCAGAAATTGGGTTTTTATGATCCAATGAATAAGAATCAAACTAGTTTAATTTATAGTGATATTGTTCATTTTCTCGAATTAGGAGCTCAACCTACGGAAACTGTTCAGGCAAAAATTTCTCATTTTAAACGTGCTTTAAATTTATTAAAAAGGGGGGAGATATAATGCGTCTACGTCTAGGTCCAATAAATTTATCAATAGGTTTCAATCATATAAGATTTTTTTATTATACACGTTTTGTGTCATGGTTGTTTTCTTATTATCCGTTTTTATTTCTCTTATTATATGTTCATTTCATGTATTTTACTGCTGTGCGATCTTATATAGAGAAGCGCATAAAGAATCATTTTCAACGGGTATGGAAGAAATGAAAAAGATTAGAGTTGTTCCATCGAGAACGAATCGAATCGATGAAATAAAAAACTAAAACAAAGTTGTTATTATTTTATTTTTAATGAATAATGGCTTGATATTTCTAATAATTTTTCATCTTAATGTAGTGCCAATCCAACAAATCTTCCCAACATTTTGGGGTTGACAATATGCATGGTGTTTGAATATAATAAAAATGAGTATCTCCACCATGCATATTGTCAATATCCATATTGTTTGAATATAATAAAAGTTAGTATCTCCACCATTCATTTTTTTATGGTGAATTCGTTTAACGGATCAAAAATAACCTGATCCGGGAATATGACTTGATTTGATTCAGACCCTTGATGCTGAAAGGTTCTATTTCTGTCGTTCGATCAGAACGATTGTTAAAATCTCATATCGGTTCGAATAACTGGGTATTCCATTTTAACTGTATCTTTCCAAATAAGGGTTGCTAACTCAATGGTAGAGTACTCGGCTTTTAAGTGCGACTATGGTCTTTTACACGTTTGGATGAACTACTCAATTCGTCTATACCATCGGTAAAATTAGTAAGACGGCGACTGATTCTGAAAAGTCAATAAAATGGAAAAAACAGCATGTCGTTCTAAGAATCTCGACTTTCTTTTTTGATCAGAAGCGGATTTTATCCAAGGAATTCAATGCATGTGTAAATGCATATTATTTACATGTGTCCATAATTTGTTTGAACAAATGGATTCATTTTGAAATAAGATCAAATAAATTTGAGAGTGCAAGTGATTAAGTCAAGTGAGTCAATGGATAAAGCTGGATGGCTTGAATCATAAGTCAAACCAGAAGAACGAGCTTCTGTTCCTCATTTCAACGAGGAATTCCCTTTACTAATCGGAAGTTAAGAGCCTTTTAGTCACCGATAAGGGAAGTTTTTCCCTGTAGTAAATCAGGGATTTCTACATCCACAATGAGTCCTAAGTACTCGAAGACAAATGTGTAAGAGAAATAGTGTACTGACCATGGAATTATATTCCATGAGTCAGGAGAGCGATCGGACCGCCAAAATAAAAGATTTTCGTTCTTCCTCATGACGAATGAAGATTTATGTGAAGAAAATTATCAGATAGATATTTTCTATTATGTCCCGACTAGATCGCACCATGTATTATTAATCCAAGAGGTTATTCTTGGGTCCGGGGTTTTTTTCAAAAATGGATGAATTACAAAGAAATCAAAACAAACATAGATCTTGGCAACAATTCTTTTTATATCCACTTTTTTTTCGGGAAGATCTTTACGCAATTGCTCATGATCATCATTTAGATAGATCTGGTTCCTCCGAACCAACGGAATTTTTAGTTTCTCGTTTTTTTAGTTTCCTAACTGTAAAACGTTCGATTCGTCGGATACGTAAACAGAAAAATTCAATTAGTTTGTTGGGGAATTGCGATCGAAATCAATTTATTGAATGCAATAAGAATTTTTGTTCTAAATCGATACTAGAAGGTTTGACAGTTGTCTTGGAAGTTTCGTTCGCAATGCGATCAAAACATTTCATAGAAGGAATGGATGGATGGAATAGTATCCGATCTATCCATTGCATATTTCCTCTTATGGAGGATAAATTACCACATTCCAATTATATATCAGATATACGAGTGCCCTACTCAATTCATCCGGAAATTTTGGTTCGAATTTTTCGTCGCTGGATCCGAGATACTCCTTCTTTGCATTTATTACGATCCATTCTCCATGAATGGAAAAATAGTTTTAGTCGAGAAAATTTGCAGAAAGCTATAATTACACAGGGAGAAAATACGAGGTTCTCCCTGTTCCTGTGGAATTCTTATGTGTATGAATGCGAATCGTTTTTAGTTCCTCTTGTGAAACGATTTTTTAATTCACAATCGTTGTTATATGGATCTTTTCCCGATCGAACTCATTTTGATAAAAAGATCAAACATATTGTTATATTTCCACGTCAAATTTCAACAAAAAAGATCTGGTTGTTGAAGGATTCTTTCATCCATTATGTGAGATATGGAGAAAGATCTCTTATAGCTCTAAAGGGCACTCACCTCGAAGTGAAAAAATGGAGATATCATCTGCTTCATTTTTGGCAATACTATTTTCATCTTTGGTTTCAACCGTATAGGATACGTAGTCTTGAATTATCCAAGACTTATTCTTCTTTTTTAGGTTATTTTCTGCATGTTAAAATGAAACCTCTCGTGGTTAGAGCCAAAATGCTAGATAATTTATTCATTACCGATCTCATTACCAATGAATTAAACCCAATAGCTCCGATTAGATCAATTCTTTTCTTTTTGGCTAAAGAAAAGTTTTGTGACATCTCAGGGTGGCCAATTAGTAAATTGTCTTGGACCAGTCTATCAGATGATGATATCCTCGATCGATTCGATCGAATTTGGATAAATCTTTTTCATTACTACAGTGGATCAATGAACCGAGATGGTTTATATCATATAAAGTATATACTTCTACTTTCATGTGCTAAAACTTTGGCCTGTAAACATAAAAGTACGATACGTGTAGTTCGGGAACAATTAGGTTCGGAACTCTTTACAAAATCGTTTTCAAAAGAACGAGAATTCATTTCTTCGTCCTTTTCAAAAAATCGTTTACAGAGAGAACGAATTTGGAATTCAGAAATTAGCCAGATAAATCCCCTGGCTAATTTCTGGCAAAAGATGCAGAATAAACAAATAGAAAACTGATTTGACGAATGAAATGCTTATTGAACAATTGCCAGGATCCATTTAGGATCTTATAGATCTTTTCCACCCGGAAATCCAACCAAATGATTAATAAATCACTACATGGAGAAAGCCGTGTGCAATGAAAATTGCAAGCACGGTTTGGGGAGAGATTTCTTACTCTTATAAAAAGAGCAGATAATCCACTCCATCCGATGAGCTCCGGGTTCAAGTCCCGGGCAACCCAGAGTACTAGAATCTAGTACCTAAAGATATTTTTGTATACTTATTCTGGATCCAATCCAATTCATGTTATCCATTACTCTTAACAAGCAAGAGAAGCAGCCCTTCAAAAAAAAGGGGGGGGGTAATAAATAATATTATTTATTACCTCGAATCATAAAGAAAGAAGGAATGCTAATAGAGCGCATTAATACTGGTATTAATATCTACGGATATAGAGTATTGAAAAGTATTTCAATATGTGTGCGAAATAAGCATCTAATTTATGGAGGACGATACTCTAAATTTCTATAGTATTCATAAAGATGTCAAAATATCGGTTGACATACAGATATGAATCATATTATACTGTTCAATAACAAGCCTTATGTGTATGCTTGGGAGCTTTTAATGATTAAAAAAACCAAGTTATAACCATGACCGCAATTCTAGAAAGACGCGAAAGCGCAAGCCTATGGAATCGTTTTTGCGATTGGATCACTAGCACTGAAAACCGTCTTTACATTGGATGGTTCGGTGTCTTAATGATTCCTACCCTATTGACTGCAACCTCTGTATTCATTATCGCTTTCATTGCAGCTCCTCCAGTAGATATTGATGGTATTCGTGAACCTGTTTCCGGTTCTCTTCTTTATGGAAATAATATTATTTCCGGTGCTATTATTCCTACCTCTGCAGCCATTGGTCTGCATTTCTATCCCATCTGGGAAGCAGCTTCTGTTGATGAATGGCTATACAACGGTGGTCCCTATGAGCTAATCGTTCTACACTTCCTACTTGGTGTAGCTTGCTATATGGGTCGTGAGTGGGAGCTTAGCTTCCGTCTAGGCATGCGTCCTTGGATTGCTGTTGCATATTCAGCTCCAGTAGCAGCAGCTACTGCTGTTTTCTTGATTTACCCTATTGGTCAAGGAAGCTTCTCTGATGGTATGCCTCTAGGAATCTCTGGTACTTTCAATTTCATGATCGTATTCCAGGCTGAGCACAATATTCTTATGCATCCATTTCACATGCTAGGTGTAGCTGGCGTATTCGGCGGCTCTCTATTTAGTGCTATGCATGGTTCCTTGGTAACTTCGAGTTTGATCAGAGAAACTACCGAAAATGAGTCTGCTAATGCAGGTTACAAATTTGGTCAGGAAGAAGAAACCTACAATATTGTAGCTGCTCACGGTTATTTCGGCCGATTGATCTTCCAATATGCTAGTTTCAACAACTCCCGTTCTCTACATTTCTTTTTAGCTGCTTGGCCAGTAGTAGGTATCTGGTTTACTGCTTTGGGCATCAGCACTATGGCTTTCAACTTAAATGGATTCAATTTCAACCAATCTGTTGTTGACAGTCAAGGTCGTGTAATTAACACTTGGGCCGATATCATTAATCGTGCTAACCTTGGTATGGAAGTTATGCACGAACGTAATGCTCACAACTTCCCTCTGGATCTAGCTGCTGTTGAAGCTAATTCTATAGACGGCTAATTACTCAATCCGATGGATTGTTAATGTGTTTCAATCCTTGAAAAGCAAAAAAAAGCAGTATCAAAACCGAAAGGTTTGGTACTGCTTTTTTTCCTCTCATTTTTCTGTCATAAAACTAAAAGATAGTGTGAGCAGAGCACAATAACTGTTTATTGTGCATCCAGCAGGAATTGAACCCGCGACTTCCCAATTATGAGTTGGGTGCTTTTACCATTCAGCCATGGATGCATAATCATAAGTATCGGCTCAGATCTGAAATTGGGTATTTGCCTATTCATTGCAATAAAGAAATAAAGAAATGCAACTAACTTGTTCGAGAGTTGCATTCAAGGTTATTTATCTTGCAATGCATCACTTTGATGTCCGGTTAGAGCTTGCCAACTGAACTGACGAATTAAGAACTACTAATATATTAGTTCATTATTAATTCATTTTCGGAGCTTAGAACCACTCTTCTTGAAATGGAATGACCGTAGACAGAGACTGTCAATTAGTTTGGGGCGGACGTAGCCAAGTGGTTCCAAGGCAGTGGATTGTGAATCCACCACGCGCGGGTTCGATCCCCGTCGTTCGCCCGGTAAAAAAATCGACCGGATCACAATGAATTGTGATTTGATATAATCAATCAAATGATTAGTGGTTCACGATACACTGTTATGTATATATATATATATATATATATTGTATATATATGTTATGTTATAACATATAACAAAATAGAAGAAGAAAACAAAGATATTTGAAAAAAAAGAATGCAATAAATTGGTTTTTCCATTCTATTATTTGAATAGAGAGAACTAAGTCTTAATTAGCAGGTAGTTTCATCCGCTGCAAATTAATGAACAAAATTGCCTTTATCTGGAAATGAAGGAGGGGTCTTTTGCTTGGCTTCCTCCATTTACTCAGGAGAGAATAAGGTTTAAGATGTGAGGGAGCTAAAAAAAAAGCAGGGCCAAACAATGTAATATGCTACAATCATATAAATAAGGCAAAGTAAAACTCAAAATGAGATCTTCCGAATAACAAATTCGGAAGATAAAAAAGAAATAAAAGGAGATCAAAAGATGAAAATAGCAGTTTATGGAAAAGGCGGAATCGGTAAATCAACCACTAGTTGTAATATTTCAATTGCCCTAGCTAGACGTGGTGAAAAAGTGTTACAGATTGGATGTGATCCCAAACATGATAGTACTTTTACTCTAACAGGATTTTTGATACCTACAATTATAGATACTTTGCAGTCCAAAGATTATCATTATGAGGATATTTGGTCCGAAGATGTCATTCATAAAGGTTATGGAGGGGTAGATTGTGTGGAAGCTGGGGGGCCACCCGCAGGAGCTGGATGCGGGGGATATGTGGTAGGAGAGACTGTGAAATTGTTAAAAGAATTAAATGCATTTTACGAATATGATATAATATTATTTGATGTATTGGGTGACGTGGTTTGTGGAGGTTTTGCTGCTCCGTTGAACTATGCAGATTACTGTGTCATTATCACAGATAATGGATTTGATGCATTATTTGCAGCTAATCGTATTACTGCTTCTATCAGGGAAAAAGCTCGTACACATCCACTCCGATTAGCAGGTTTGGTTGGAAATCGTACATCTAAAAGAGATCTTATTAATAAATATGTAGAAGCCTGTCCAATGCCCGTAATAGAAGTGTTACCTCTTATTGAAGATATTCGAGTTTCGAGAGTCAAGGGGAAAACCTTATTTGAAATGGTTGGATCCGAACCATCCCTTAACTATGTATGTGAATATTATTTAGACATAGCGGATCAAATATTGTCCCAACCAGAAGGTATTGTGCCAAAGGAGATTCCAGATCGGGAATTATTCAGTTTACTCTCTGACCTTTATCTCAATCCTATTGATGAGGGGAAAGATCAAAATAATAAGGAAAATTTACTTGGATTTACGACGATTTAATCAACATAGTTATAATCATTTATGTCAGTGAACATTGATGAACCTCTCACTGTCGAATGCGAGACAGGTAATTATCATACTTTTTGTCCAATTAGCTGTGTATCTTGGTTATATCAAAAGATCGAAGATAGTTTCTTTTTAGTTGTGGGCACAAAGACATGCGGTTATTTTCTGCAAAATGCACTTGGAGTAATGATTTTTGCAGAACCTCGCTATGCAATGGCAGAATTGGAAGAAGGAGATATCTCGGCTCAATTGAATGATTATGAAGGATTAAAAAAGCTTTGTATTCGAATAAGAAAAGATAGAGACCCCAGCGTGATCATATGGATAGGTACTTGTACTACAGAGATAATCAAAATGGATTTGGAAGGTATGGCACCCAAACTAGAATGGGAAATTGGAATCCCAATTCTAGTGGCAAGAGCGAATGGACTCGATTATGCTTTTACTCAAGGAGAAGATACTGTGTTAGCTGCGATGGCACATCGTTGTCCAGAATCGGAATTCTCCGTTCGTGAACGAAAAGAAACTATACAAAATTTTTTCACTTTTCATTCTAGAAAAAAAGAGGAATTGGTTGAATATGCAAATCACCCTTCCTTAGTTCTTTTTGGATCTTTGCCGTCCAATGTGGCTTCTCAACTAAATCTAGAATTAAAACGTCAATCCATCAAGGTATCAGGTTGGTTACCTGCTCAAAAATATACTGATCTTCCATCATTGGGTGATGGAGTTTATGTTTGTGGTGTTAACCCATTTTTGAGTCGGACAGCGACAACTTTGGTAAGACGCGAAAAATGTCAATTAATTGGAGCTCCTTTTCCTATCGGTCCAGACGGAACGCGTGCTTGGATTGAAAAGATTTGTCCTGTATTTGATGTTGAACCCCAAGGTTTGGAGGAAAGGGAGGAACGGATATGGGAAAGCTTAAAGGATTATCTTGATTTGGTACGTGGTAAATCTGTCTTTTTCATGGGAGATAATCTGCTAGAAGTATCTCTAGCAAGATTCTTAATCAGATGTGGAATGATTGTTCATGAAATTGGCATTCCATATATGGATAAGCGATATCAAGCTGCTGAATTATCACTTTTACAAGATACATGTATAAAGATGTGTGTACCAATACCACGAATTGTGGAGAAACCAGATAATTCGAATCAAATACGACGTATACGCGAATTAAAACCCGATTTAGCTATCACGGGAATGGCTCATGCTAACCCGTTAGAGGCAAGAGGAATTAGTACTAAATGGTCAGTTGAATTTACTTTTGCCCAGATTCATGGGTTTGCCAATGCAAGAGATGTACTTGAATTGGTTACCCGACCTCTACGTCGTCAGAAAAATCTAGAAGACTTGGGTCCAACCACTTTGGTGAGAACTTAATAAGTTCAAAATGTTCCAGTAATTCTGGATCAAATAATTTGAGATAATTCGATCTATCTCATTTTATTGAAATTCTTGAAATATCAACGTATAGAAAATTATGTTTGTGAGATAAAGATCGAAATTGATTCAAATTATTTGGAATGATATTTGTGGATGTGAGCGATAACTAATATCGATTTATTTTCATGGGAGATCCCAAAAATGATTTCTATAATCATTTCAAATCTCCCCATGCTTATATGAGAGATATCAGAGTCATTTCTGTAATTTCTAATGTTACACCACCGATGGACACGAAAACATTTTTTATTTTATTTATTAGATGGACTTAGACAAATGTAGAAGTACAAGTATGAGATTATAAAAAAAATGGATATCAAAGCTTTCCATAAATAAATGGAATTCTTCGCCGTGAGTAATAGTAATTAATCAATTTTATTGTTTTCCTTCTTATCTTATATATATTCTCTTTTTTCATGTAGAGCCTGTCTAGATGGACATACATAGATAGATACATATAGATCTATGTCTACGTGCATAAACTTTTTTCATACCGGGCGGGATATGTTTCATTCTTTTTTTTTTTTATGTTTGTATATGCGTTCCCTTTTCTAATCGAATCTTGATACTATGTATCATATATCAAACTCAAATCGAAAAAGATTTGATGGTTAGACTCAATATAATCTAATAAAAACTTAAACTGTTATAGGAGCTTTCCTTTTTGTAGATGAGATGTGCATGGTAAAAAATTATTGCCATATGAATAAAACTATTTTATTCATCCTATATTCTTCAATGAATATAGGAGAATACAAATGAATAATAATTTGTTTGCGGCCAGAGTCTTATCTTATTCTAGAAGATAGATATCTATATCTATTTTTTTTTTCTTTTTTTGCACTCAATGAGAATCTTGTATTTCATAAAAATCAGGTGCAATATAGTCTTTGCGTAAAGGCCACCCAATCCAACTTTCTGGCATCAATATACGTTTTAGACATGGATGACTTTCATAAAATATTCCCAACATATCATAAGATTCCCGTTCCTGGAAATTAGCACCTTTCCAAATACGTAGAACAGACGGGATTCTGGGATCTTCCCTTGGGGCAAAAACTTTTATACACACCTCTTCGGGTTGATCTGCATTATCCTTTATTCTCGTAAGATGATATACACTAGCTAAGGAACCCCCTGGTGCTACATCATAAGCACACTGAGAACGGAGATAATTAAAACCATAAACATATAGAGCAACGGCTATAGAGGCCCAATCCTCAGATTTGATCTGTAATGTTTCTGTGCCTTGGTAATCAAAACCCAAAGGTCTATGAGCTAACTTATGCTTGGCTAGCCAAGCAGATAATCGGCCTTGCATTTGATTACTATTTATTGTCAAAGTATCTGTATAAGGATTTGACATTTCTAATGGAATTTCAAAAATTTATTTCCTGTTCGTTACTTTTTACTAACTGTTGTTCATTCGCCAGCAAACTCTCGTATTTTCAAATTTTTCAAAGGGTACGGTATCTCTGAAATGGATTCAGATGTTTTGGGAGTTATCTCTAAAGTCGATTCAAACCGAGATTCATAAGATTGATGAAAAAACTTCTCCTCCTTATTTTCAATAAGGATACTGGACCCAATATGAAACCTATGCTTTCTAGTGAAATATCTCTTTACTTGTTTAAACTCGGTTCTATCTTCAGATATTTCTTGGGCTATTTTTTCACGAAGTTTTATTATAGCATCTATAATAGCTTCTGGTTTAGGAGGACAACCCGGCAAATAGATATCCACGGGAATTAACTTATCTACTCCGCGAACGGTACTATAAGAATCTGTACTAAACATTCCTCCTGTAATAGTACAGGCTCCCATAGCAATTACATATTTTGGTTCGGGCATCTGTTCATATAATCTCACTAAAGAAGGAGCCATTTTCATGGTCACAGTTCCGGCTGTTATAAGAAGGTCGGCTTGCCTAGGACTGGATCTTGGCACCAAACCGTAACGATCAAAGTCGAATCGCGAACCTATTAATGAAGCAAATTCGATAAAACAACAACTAGTACCATAAAGGAGCGGCCATAAACTAGAGAGTCTCGCCCAATTGGACAGATCGTTTAGAGTAGTTGAAATCACTGAATTCGGAGTTGCTTGATCAAGTAAAGAGAATTCTATAGGATTTATCGCCGGCTTTAGATTTAGATAATTTTCTACTTGCCTTTTACCACTCCAAAATTTGGGAGTTAAGACCATTCCAATGCTCCTTTTCTCCATGCATAAACTAAACCAACAATTAAGATAATCACGAAAATAAAAGCTTCTATAAATGTAAATAGACCCAAAATATCAAAACTCATAGCCCACGGATAAAGAAAGACTGTTTCCACATCAAAAACAACAAAAACTAAAGCAAACATATAATAACGAATTCTAAATTGGATCCAGGTATCTCCCATTGGTTCTATACCTGATTCATAACTAGTGGCTTTTTCCGGCCCTTTACTTATTGGAGCCAAACTTCTGGAAATTGAGAATGCCAGAATCGGAATAAGGCTGGATATGGATAAATATATCCAAAAAGTATCATATTCAGAAAATAGAAACATAAATAGATTCCTGTTTAAATAGATCAAATTCTTCTATTTATTATCAATTTACTAATCGCTTCTCTCCCCTCCCGAATGATTCATTATCATTTATTATATTAATTCCATGTTTCGTCTGTTACTTAACACGGAAATGAATAAAAGAATATTATGTAATACATTTCAAATAATCTAAGAAATGGTTCTAAAAGAACCCGTGCAGTTCGGCAGACTTCACGTTGGTTCGTGTTGTAATGTGTGAACCAACATGGTTTGATGTAAGGGAATTTTCTCTATTGAAATAAGGGGTCTTTCAGGGTCGTTGTTTCTAACGATGTGAGATGTGCTAGCAAGTTAAACTTTATCTATTTGTTCGATATTACATATTGAATATTAATATGAAAAATAGAGTTGACAAACTTAGAGAACCTCGAATTAATACGAATACTTGAAAAAAAATTGAAAAAAAAAAGGTTGACAAACCTGGATAATATCAATTATTAATTTTATTTGAATAAGGGATAATGATGCCTTGATGGTGAAATGGTAGACACGCGATACAGAGAATCGCGCGCAGGTTAAGAAAAACCGTGGGTACTCCACCAGCCTTCTCTGATGATCGTGCTCAGTACCACGCAAAATGGAAATAAACTATGTCCTGCCTCCGACAGTAATAAATCCCCGCTATCTCGAGAGCAGACGTGCTGAGCTATTAAATAAGAGTAGACAGAAAGAAGTTTCGCGTTCGAACAGCGAAGAGGTGCGAGTCCTCTTCAAGGCATGCATATTTATATGCATAAGCCTTTGGGTATATAAAATTTTTTGAACTAAACTACTCTACTTGTTTAGATGACGAGACAAGACAGGCTTTCAGACCTATCAACCGAAATGTTGAATATTACGTGAACAAAACATAGTAAGTATTGGAAATAAGAGAAATTCCTTCATTTGAAATAAAAAGAAATAATTTGAATGCGTGTTGATGCATCAGTTTATTATACGAATAGCATGGTTCATAGAATGCATACGAACGATGCAGTGATGCTTTTCTAGCAGTCTAATTCGAATCGAAGACTGAAGGTTGCTCAGTTGTCCATATGTCCAGCAATGCAATGGATTCCGTATGAGAAACATAGTATCAAATTGATGCTATGTCTTTCTAGCAAATTGAAAAGACAATGGAGTTCGATTATATATGATTATATTCGATAATAATCTTTGATAAAAAAAAAATGAATATGTGCCCACATTCCGCCATGATTTATGATCTATTGTTTAGTGTCACAGAGATCTTGGGGAATAAGACTCTGGGTCGCAATCGAAAGAATTTTCATTCTTATAATTCTAAATCTTTTTTTTTTATTTTTTCTTTTCATTCATATTTCCTCTTTACTCATTTTTGAATAAATTCTCTTCTGTGTAAGTCGTCGGTTCCGCATTTAACAAAAAAAATGCAATGCTTTTTAATCGCAATTTAGCATCGGATCATAGGGACAATACGAGAGAGAAGGAATAGAAGAGTTTCCTAATTGTATAGGGCTATACGGGCTCGAACCGTAGACCTTCTCGGTAGAACAGATCAAATTTCTTATTACCAAAATGATTCGAACTGTTCCAAGAACCCAACATGCATTTTATATTGCATTGGGCTCTTTCATTAACTGATGGAGAGATCAGTTAGTCTGCCATTCTCTTCTTTCTAGAAAGATAATAAGATGGCTCCGTTTGCTTCAAACAAAAATGTTTCGAAAGCAATCCCAAAGTGCTTCAAAAGGTTCCCTTGACGTAGGTCTGTCATGCTCAGACATAGATTCTCCAAATGGAGTCTCTATCACCCCAAAAGAATAATATGAGACTTCATACACCTCAAAGTTCATAGAGCGAAAAGAATTCTTTTTTGAGGTCCTCGTATTGTACTCATTATGTCTGACATTGAATGTCCCCGAGATTGACCATATCAACTAGATCTATAGTTCGAATCAGAGCGAACTTCATCTTTGTCATGCTATTGTTCTCCCAATTCATAGAGTAAGACTCAAATCCATTTTATGGACCGGATGAACCAATAAACTCTCCTGAAAACCATTGGCGCACGTGTAAACGAGGTGCTCTACCTAGCTGAGCTATAGCCCTTCACAGTTTAGTCTTGAAGATATACTAACAAAATGGATCACTTTCTGTCAAGACGGATGATATTTAATTGAATCATTCGATACTATCCCATAGTTAATGGGCATATTGTTTATATATTGAATTATACCTAGAATTGTTTCTAGGTACGACTCTATCTATGATAATAAATAACCCACTTAACTCAGTGGTTAGAGTATCGCTTTCATACGGCGGGAGCCATTGGTTCAAATCCAATAGTAGGTAAAACTTATTTGATGCGATTGAGTAATCAAATAAGTTTTACTACATTTATTTATTTTATAAGTCAATTATTTCCCTTTAAATAATCACTATTTTTAGATCATTATCGAAGTTGAACTTTACAAAGAAAAAGATGACTAAGTAAGTTAAAGTTCTAACTCTCAATGATTATTGACTGATCAACTCATTACAGAGCATTTGTACTTTTTTTAGTTTTTTGCTAGTATTAGCAATTGGAATCAATATCCTTTTTTTATTTATTTTTTATGAGAACCAATCCTTTTATTCTTGGGTTTTCCGCACTTGTAGAAAAGAAGGCAGGACGTATTGCTCAGATCATCGGCCCAGTATTAGATGTATCTTTCCCTCCAGGTAATATGCCTAGAATTTACAATTCGTTGATCGTTAAGGATAACGATACAACCGGTCAGCCAATAAGTGTGACTTGTGAGGTACAACAATTATTAGGAAATAATAAGGTTAGAGCTGTAGCTATGAGTGCTACAGACGGTTTGATGAGAGGAATGAGAGTAATTGATACAGGAGGTCCACTTAGTGTTCCAGTTGGTGAAACTACTCTCGGGAGAATTTTTAATGTTCTTGGGGAACCCGTTGATAACTTAGGTCCTGTAGATGCTCTCACAACATCTCCTATTCATAGATCTGCTCCCGCCTTTACACAGTTGGATACCAAATTTTCAATCTTTGAAACAGGCATTAAAGTAGTGGATCTTTTAGCTCCTTATCGCCGTGGGGGAAAAATTGGATTATTCGGGGGAGCTGGAGTGGGTAAAACAGTGTTAATTATGGAATTAATCAACAACATTGCTAAGGCTCATGGAGGTGTTTCTGTATTTGGCGGAGTAGGAGAACGTACCCGTGAAGGAAATGATCTTTACAAGGAAATGAAAGAATCGGGAGTCATTAATGAACAAAATATATCAGAATCCAAAGTAGCTCTGGTCTATGGTCAGATGAATGAACCACCAGGAGCTCGTATGAGAGTTGGTTTAACTGCTTTAACTATGGCTGAATATTTCCGAGATGTCAATAAACAAGATGTACTCCTATTTATTGACAATATCTTCCGCTTTGTCCAAGCAGGATCAGAGGTATCCGCATTATTAGGCAGAATGCCTTCCGCGGTGGGTTATCAGCCAACTCTTAGCACGGAAATGGGTTCTTTACAAGAGAGAATAACTTCTACCAAAGAGGGATCTATAACCTCCATTCAAGCAGTTTATGTACCTGCAGATGACTTGACTGATCCCGCTCCTGCTACAACATTCGCACATTTAGATGCTACTACTGTACTATCGAGAGGATTAGCTGCCAAGGGGATCTATCCAGCGGTAGATCCGCTAGATTCCACGTCAACTATGCTCCAACCTTCGATCGTAGGCGAAGAACATTATGATACTGCGCAAGGAGTTAAACAAACTTTGCAACGTTATAAGGAACTTCAAGATATTATAGCTATTCTTGGATTAGACGAATTATCAGAAGACGATCGTTTAATCGTGGCAAGAGCAAGAAAAATTGAACGGTTTTTGTCACAACCCTTTTTTGTAGCGGAGGTATTCACTGGTTCCCCCGGTAAATATGTTAGTCTAATAGAAACAATTAGAGGTTTTCAAATGATCCTTTCCGGAGAATTAGATGGTCTACCCGAACAGTCTTTTTATTTGGTGGGTAACATTGATGAAGCTACCGCAAAGGCTATGAACTTAAAAGAAATTTAAAGAAACAAAATGAACCTAAATCTTCGTGTACTCACTCCCAATCGAGTTGTTTGGGATTCAGAAGTTCAAGAAATAATACTAACTACTAATAATGGTCAAATGGGTGTATTACCCAACCATATTGCAATTGTAACAGCTTTGGATATAGGAGTCATGAAAATACGACTCAATGCCCAGTGGTCAACTATGGCTTTGATGGGCGGTTTTGCCAAGATAGACAATAATGAAATAACATTATTGGTAAATAATGCAGAAAGAGGTATTGATATTGATCTTCAAGAGGCTCAGGAAAGTTTTAGATTAGCTAAAGCTGATCGTGCGCGAGCTGAAGGCAAAAGACAAGCAATCGAGGCTGATGTAGCCCTCAAAAGAGCTAGAACACGACTAGAGGCTGTTGATGCTATTTTGTCGAGATAAATAGATATTCATCCAATGAAATTGGAAGTAAATGGATAACGATCGGAAGTCTTCAACTTGCTGAGCCAATAACTAGTCACATTTCTACCTATGCCCATACCGTCTGCTATTGCAATTTTTTTCATTTTCTTTTTCGCCTAAAATGAAATGTATCGCATTTACTTCTAATATAGAATAAATTAGAATTGCGGAAAGGTCCGCAGGTCAATCGAAATAAGAAATCGGGTTGCGTCATACATACATAACATGATACAATATCACTTGAAAGAGAAGCCTTTTTGACAATAAAGGCTACAAAATGTGTATTTTGTACAAAAATTTTGAAATACAAAAGTGATTCTTTACGTTCGACACCCAGGTCGAGTAGACCTCGTTCTTGTAAGAGCTATTAACCAATAAATCATAGGGAGGGACTTATTTATGTCACCAAAAACAGAGACTAAAGCAAGTGTCGGATTCAAAGCTGGTGTTAAAGATTACAGATTAACTTATTATACTCCGGAATATGTGACCAAAGATACTGATATCTTGGCAGCATTCCGAGTCACTCCTCAACCTGGAGTACCCCCCGAAGAAGCGGGAGCAGCAGTAGCTGCCGAATCTTCGACTGGTACGTGGACCACTGTTTGGACCGATGGACTTACCAGTCTTGATCGTTACAAGGGCCGATGCTACGATATTGAACCCGTTCCTGGAGAGGAAAATCAATTTATTGCCTATGTAGCTTACCCCTTAGATCTTTTTGAAGAAGGTTCTGTTACTAACCTGTTCACTTCTATTGTAGGTAATGTATTTGGATTCAAAGCCTTACGGGCTCTACGTCTGGAAGATTTACGAATTCCTCCTGCTTATTCAAAAACTTTCCAAGGACCACCACATGGTATTCAAGTGGAAAGAGATAAATTAAACAAATATGGTCGTCCTTTGTTGGGATGTACTATCAAACCAAAATTGGGTCTATCTGCCAAGAATTATGGTAGAGCGGTTTATGAATGTCTCCGTGGTGGACTTGATTTTACCAAGGATGATGAAAACGTGAATTCCCAACCATTTATGCGCTGGAGAGATCGTTTCTGCTTTTGTGCAGAAGCACTTTATAAAGCTCAGGCTGAGACGGGTGAGATTAAGGGACATTACCTGAATGCTACTGCAGGTACGTGTGAAGAAATGATGAAAAGGGCAGTATTCGCCAGAGAATTGGGAGTTCCTATCGTCATGCATGACTATCTGACTGGAGGTTTTACGGCAAATACTTCGTTGGCTCATTATTGCCGAGATAATGGCCTACTTCTTCACATTCACCGCGCAATGCATGCAGTTATTGACAGACAAAGAAATCATGGTATGCACTTCCGTGTACTAGCTAAAGCACTACGTATGTCTGGTGGAGATCATATTCACGCTGGTACTGTAGTAGGTAAACTTGAAGGAGAACGAGAAGTCACTTTGGGTTTTGTTGATCTATTACGTGATGATTTTATTGAAAAAGACCGAAGTCGTGGTATTTATTTCACTCAAGATTGGGTCTCTATGCCGGGTGTTCTGCCTGTAGCTTCAGGAGGTATTCACGTTTGGCATATGCCTGCTCTGACCGAGATCTTTGGGGATGATTCCGTATTACAGTTTGGTGGAGGGACTTTGGGGCACCCTTGGGGAAATGCACCTGGTGCAGTGGCTAATCGAGTCGCTTTAGAAGCTTGTGTACAAGCCCGTAATGAAGGACGTGATCTTGCGCGTGAAGGTAATGAAGTGATCCGCGAAGCTACTAAATGGAGTCCTGAACTAGCTGCCGCTTGTGAAGTATGGAAAGAAATCAAATTTGAATTTGATACGATTGATCGCTTGTAATCAAGTGACTTTCGTCTGTTTGGTCCCTTAATCAAATCGAACTCGGCCCAATCTTTTCTTTTAAGATTGAGCCGAATACCGAATGGATGGGAATAGATAATTCGGCTAGAAAAAAGGGTTTACCTCTCGATTTTCTGGATTATTCGATTGGGTCGGTGGATCAGTAGATCCAGGCCCAGGGGGCAAGGGGCTTCAATCTCTTCTAGCCCGCGCCCAAAGTGGGCTAAAGATCATGTTATCTTTCACAAATTAAATCCTCATGATTGAATGGATTTGTCAAATCTGTTGTAATCTAATAAAAGCTAATTTTGACTCGGCTTTATCCGGAGCTTTAAGAATAAAGTAATAAAGTAAAAAAAAGGTACAATAGCGTATTGTCTAAATAGAAATAGATATTTTATTAAGTCCGTTGTTCATTATTTTTCAACGAATCATCGTGAATTCGTTGGACAGATCAGAAAGAACCTGATGGAGACTTCATTTTCTGTTTTTTGATCAGAAGCGGATTTTATCCGCTCAAGGAATCAAATGTATGTATGTAAAATATATTACATATACTATACATATATATGTATATATATACTATACGCTATTTGAACAAATAAATGAATTACGACGATAAGATCGAGTGAGTCAGATAGAGAAATTTCTTTTTTCGAACGAAAAATACAAAAAAGATCTTTTTGCCCAAGATCTAAAAAAATGGAATAAAAATGAAGCAAAATTTGTATTTTATCTGTTCAAAGTTGTACATTAATAATATCTAGAAAAAATATAGGAAAATGTGTGAGGAAAACAAGGATTCTGAATATATCGAAACAAAACCCGTAGAAGACAGATTCAATTCGGAACGTTTTAAGCATTTGTGGTTTTTGTGCGAAAATTGTGAGACCCTTCTCTATAAGAAATCTTTAGTAGAACAAAAAGGTGTTTGTGCAGAATGTGGAGCTACTCTGCAAATGACTAGTTCAGAGCGAATTGAACTTTTAATTGATAATGGCACTTGGCGCCCTATAGCCAGGAATTTATCTACGATAGATCTTTTAGAGAAAAAACATACGACGTTTGACATCAAAATGGTTCGAACGGTCTCATTTTTATTGTACAAAATAATTTATTACAAATATTATTACAACCAGTTTTTTAAAACAAATACTACAAATACTAAAGCGTTGAAAACATTAGTAGCATACAACAATACTCTTGTTAATATCCTTAAGGTTGTATTAGAAAAGAAATTCATAAAATATTTGAATTTAGGTGCAAAAGAAACTATTACGATACTGCAAGACATTATTGGTACAGGTTTGAAAACAGTTCAATTTGTACTTCTTGAAATACGTAAAAGATTCAAAGATGAATTATATAGGCTTGCGCTTTTCAATAAAGCAATATTGAATGACGAAATGTCTAGGTTTCTTCCTGAAACTTCTTTGGAAGATAGGGGGAATGACGAGTTTGACATCAATTCTATGAGTTTTGAAGAAATGGTGCGTGAAATTGAAGAATTCCTAATTATTGAAGTGCTAATAAAATTAAATAAACAATTAGCCCACTTAGTAGAACAACTACAAACACAAGATAAGTTCTTGAAAGTAGTGGCGGTAAACTTAGTCAAACTAGCACTTTATTTTCCGGAAGAAAAAAGAAAAACAAGAAAAATAAAAAAAATATTTCGTTTTTATCCAGGAAATGATCCAGAGACAGATTACTTTTTATGGCTGCGAAAACATATGGCGATCTGTTTGATCGAAACATATCTGGTCTTGAAAAAATTTAAATATTGGTTTAAAAATCGTTGTTGTGGTTTACTCAAAGAAGAAGAAGAATTTTCTCGTTTTGGTTCTGGTATTCTAGTAGAATACGTGAAAAAACAAGATCACTACCAGTGTTATCAGATGATACAGGATTACCTGGATCAGATGATACAGGAGGACGTGGATCAGATGATAGAGGATCAGGTACAGGATCAGACGGATCTGTTCTCAGAGGATATCATGCCGTATGAGACGGATGAGGTACAGGATTACCTGGATCAGCTGATAGATAATCAGACGGATCAGATGATAGAGAATCAGCTGAATCAGGTGATAAAGTATCAGATGATAAAGGATCAGATGATAGAGGATCAGATGATAGAGGATGAGATAATACAGATGGAGGATGAGATAATACAGAGTTACCTGGATCATCTGATACAGGATGATCTAGTCAATAGTAGAAATTACCTGGAGCATCTGATACAGGATGATCTAGTCAATAGTAGAAATTACCTGGAGCATCTGATACAGGATGATCTAGTCAATAGTAGAAATAGTGTGCAGTTTTTCCAGTGTTATGATATCCTGGGTCATATTGATTATGATTATCGACTCTATATTACAAATAGTGAGTTTTTTCTCCAAATGGAGAATCTCTACCTTCATCACAAGAAGAATGAAAAAGATTGTGACAACAGTTTATTTTCGTCTAAGAGTATTTATTTCTATTTACTAGAGATAATAAAAGAGTTTTCTATATTAGCACTAGATAGCAAAGAAAAATTTTGTAAGAAAAAAGAGACTTATATAGAAGATACTGAAGATATTGAAGATACTGAAGATATTGAAGATACTGAGGATATTGAGGAAGAATTTCCTTTAAGTTATCACTCTTTAACTAAAGAAGAAAAAGAGTATGTCGACGCTAACGTAAAACTAATAAAGAGTACACTTAATCTAGGAAAGGAAGAATTTATAGAAACAGAAGAACAATCTTATGAAGATTATAACACTTCCTATCAAAAAGAAACAGGTTTATCCGACGCTATTCAAACAGGCATAGGTGAAATAAATGGTATGCCTGTCGCACTCGGAGTTATGGATTTTCAATTCATGGGAGGCAGTATGGGCTCGGTAGTGGGTGAAAAAATAACCCGTTTAATAGAGTATGCTACTGATAATCTTCTTCCATTAATTCTCGTATGTGCTTCTGGCGGAGCGCGCATGCAAGAAGGAAGTTTTAGCTTAATGCAAATGAATAAAATAGCTGCTGTGTTGCATACATATCAAAAAGAGGATAATTTACTATATATTTCAGTTCTTACATCTCCTACAACTGGTGGAGTCACTGCTAGTTTTGGTATGTTGGCTAATGTCACGATTGTCGAGCCTAATGCATACATTGCATTTGCAGGTAAAAGAGTTATTGAGCAGACATTAAACCAGATAGTAGATGATGAAGATCAAATATCTGATTCTTTATTTGATTTTGGAATGTTTGATACCATGGTTCCACGAGCTCTTTTAAAAAAAGTTCTGAGCCAGATAATCGAAATATACCTGTTGACTGATATGTTGGAGGACTAATTCATTTTATTATAAGATTCCCAAAAACAAGTCTTGATCCCTTAAGAATTGTTTTTTGGGGATCAAACTTATGCATAAAGTTTTGAAATTATGTAGAGGTTTTATCCTTTTTTTAGTCTAAATTTATATATACTAAAAATAATGTAAGTGTTTATAACACATTCTATGTATAATTAGAAACATATTTCTAATTATAGTAGAAATAATCTATTTATAATAAATTAATTGTATTCTTTATTATACAATAGATTAAGAATAATTTCAATTTATTTATATACATCTGTAATTCATTTACAGAATAAGAATTTTTTTAATTTAAAACTTATATTGGAATGAATTCTAACTAAAAAAAAATACCAGCAATAGTCATGCAAAAAAATCCATTTTTATGTTTTTCTTTTTTTTGTTTTTAGCGGTTTTGTGTAGAAAAAGTCGTCGTTTAGCTCAAACATAACAAAAAAAAAAAACACAAAAATGGATTTTTTTCTTACTAATAAAGTTTATATATTGTATAATACAAAAAGAATAAAAAGAATAAAAAGAATAAAAAGAATAAAAAGACAAAAAGTCTTATTTTCTTACTAATATATAAATAAAGGTTAAAGGGGATGAAAAAATGCCGGAAGAGAAAGAACCTTTTGAAATGGACGTAACCAACGTCCCTAAAGTGCCTTATCAGGGGCCGGAAGAAGAGGAAGCAAACTGGGTCGAAATATATCACCGATTATTTTTCGGGAGATATTTTTTTTTAGCTAGACCGCTAGAAAAAGAACCTGCGGATCAAATCATGAAAAGTATGATTTATTTAAATCAAGAAGATCCAACAAAGGATTTTATGTTCTTTATTCACTGTCGAGGTGGAGGAATGGTACAGGGAGTCGCTGTTTATGATACTATGCAATACGTAACAGGGGATGTATCTACAATAGGCGTCGGGTTAAATGCTTCAATGGGAGCTTTCCTTCTACACGGGGGGACGTTTACTAAACGGGTAATGACCGAAAACGCTTCAATTATGATCCACCAACCCCATATGTCTCCTTATGATCGTCGCTCCACTTCAATAGAATCAGGCTTCGATTCAGAGTATCTGAACGACTTGCGTGCGTATATTGTGGATACTTATGTAAGTACGACAAAGCAGGATCAGGAATTAATTTCCTATCTATTAGAAAGAGATATTTATATGACACCAGAAGAGGCAATAGAGTTTGGTCTTGTCGACGCAATAGGCATAGAAGGACTGGATTTTGCACCTATATCGCATGATTATGACGATGATCATAATGACCATTATTTTGGTTCTTTTGATGATAATCGTTAAGATAATGAAATCGATTAATGATTGCTCTGCGTTTGCGTAATCTACCAATCGTCGGCCTAGGGAACTTGAAGGTCGGTCCAACTTTTTCTTCTAGCATAGAAAAGCTTTGCAACATTTACAAATACAACGAATTATTACGTCCAATAGGATTTGAACCTATACCTAAGGTTTAGAAGACCTCTGTCCTATCCATTAGACGATGGACGCTTTATTTTCATTATTCCTTGAAATACTTTATCGTTAACAAAAAAGTACGATTTTTTTCTTTCTCCGTCCACAACGAGGTTCGGGAAAGAAAGAGAAAGAATAGATATGTAACATGGACATGAAAAAATATTTTGAGTAAGGAATATGAATGAGCGGGTAGCGGGAATCGAACCCGCATCGTTAGCTTGGAAGGCTAGGGGTTATAGTCGACGCTGATTAACGCCTCTAATTCAGAACCGAACATGAAAATTTCATTTCATTCGGCTCCTCCATGGGAGGAGAGATAGAAAGGAAGGTCGTTGAAAAATGATTATTCACATAAAAAAATCTTCTTTGTGAATAAAAAAAGAAAATTCAATTTTTCTCTGCTCCATAACATCTATGTTAGTTTATTTGTAGTTCTTTTTTCCCTCTTTACCTCAGGTGAACAACCTTCAATATAGAATACCTATTCACTTGATAGATGATCCCTATAGAAAGATCAGATTCAAACATATGAATATTGGAATAACTATATAATCTTTCTAATTACTTCGTTTCCTATTTCTACTGATTGTGATCCTAGAGGAAATCAAATTCCACCGAGCTCAAACAAAATAACGGTGACTCAAGTAAACCAAAGTCACTGTTTTCTAGCTATTTTACTCCAACTTTTGCTGTTCTAGCAGTCGAACATTTAGTTACGATGAAAAAGAATCTTTTGATATCCATGGATCTTTGATTGATTCGATTAGATAGATCGGTCTAATCCTTGAAAATATTCTACATTCTGTTTCGCTATCTTGGATGGAATGGAAAATATGGTCCTTTTATCATTCCAGATCCAAATTACGAGAATGTGTACAATTCCTTTCCTGAACCAGGGTATTCATAGGAGAGGTTTGGAACCTCTATAGAAATAGAGTTTTTTCAAAATATAGACGAGAGCCTTCAACTCTGTGAATATAATGATAGAACGAATCACACTTTTACCACTAAACTATACCCGCCACAATTTCATTGTATCATACAGATCGATCTTTTGTCCAATAAAAAAGTAATTATTAGATTCTAATAAAAATTTAATGCAAGTTCCTATCATCATATTTCCCTATTCCCGAAAATTCAATTCCATAGGAGATGGTTCCTTTCAAATCCCCCCCCTTAACTTAAGAGTTTTTACTTTTGTAAGAACACTCGTTAATCAATATTCAAAGTAATACCCTATTAGTTAAGTATTATTAGAGTAATCATTTATAATAGCTGTTATGATTATTAACACATTCCTTAGAATGGTTCAAGTTATTTTGAACCATAGTTTTATGAAAGATATAGAAAATGAAAATTATGATCATTTTCATCATTTTGATCCACTCTTAGTTTTTGAAACCTCTTTTTTACCCTTCCAATATGATCTATCCATTTTCAATCTATAACATTTCATCCAGATTATAGCCTGAAACAGCTGGAATTATTAAAATAAAAAAAAATATAGAGGTGCTTATCTATTATCTATATAATAAAAAAAGTGATTGGAGAGGAAATAAAGAAATGATATCAGAGGGTCAAATTTTGATAGCCCTTTTTACTGCTTTTATAACAATTATTTTAGCTTTCAGATTAGGTAGAGCACTGTATTCTTCATAATTTGGTCAATTATTCTTATCTAGGAAAGATAATGGCCTGGCCAGATACTGGCCGGGCTAGAGAAAGCGAAAAATCGTTTCGAACGGAATAAAGAAATACAATTGGATTCTCACAAATGTTGGTCTTTATTTAGTCAAATGCTATATTCATTTTAGATCTCCCATCTAGGAGAGATGGCTGAGCGGACTAAAGCGGTGGATTGCTAATCCGTTGTACAAACTATTTGTACCGAGGGTTCGAATCCCTCTCTCTCCGTTCAGTCACTTGAGATGACTCCTCAAAACCTATAAAAATAGGCCCTTTTACAAAACCTACTTTCTAATCTTTTTTCATCACTATTCTTTACGCCCAGGATTTCGTCCTGGATCGTTCGATAGGAATCCAAAGATAAAGAGAGAAACAAAAAAAATAACTACTGTGTAAACAAACAGCTTAAGAGTAAGCATTATGTAATCTCCGGGATTCTTATTAGAATTACAACGGAATAGATCATCAATTTTTGTATCATATATTGGTACTTCAATCCCGAGCAAAGAAGAAAAGAGAAACAGAATAAATTCCATTTTGAATCTGTTTTTTTCTTCTTTGCTCGGGGTTGAACAGGATAAATAGGAACTCGAGTACTAATTAAACTATCCTAAACAAGTTTAGGATTATCACAATCAACAAATTTATTTATCATCTTTTCAAACAAAAAATAGAAACAAGTCTATAAATTGTCTAAAATAGAAGAAAATTTGGAATGCATATACAAATTCTCATTCTTACTCGTTCTTTAAATAAATATCAAAGATATGTTCTCTCTAAATAGAAACAACATATTCTAATCAATACCTAATAGCCCGAACTCCAACTGCGATGGAGTTGATATTATAATTGATGTACCGCAAAATAAGCATCAGAACAAGTAAAAAGAGTGTTACATCAATTTGATTAATGAAAGTGATCCAATCTAAATAGTTAGAATGTAACTATTGAAACAATCCATTTTTTTTGTATCAAGTGAATACAAAAATGAATCAAAACTTTTTGTCAAATTATCGTTATCGAAAACTTACGGCAGCTTGCCAAGCAAAGGCTAATAAAAAAAAGAACAGAGGGATAATTGGCATTACATTAACAATTGGATCGAAAATCGCATAAGCTTCGGGCAATTTGGCAAAAAAGGGGTTATTCAAATGAAAAGCGGCATCGTCTAGACAAATAGGGAGGTTGAGGATAACTGGCATTTTGATTCTCCGATGAATAAAAATGATGTAAAGACCCAAAAGTTTTTGGCCAATCAATCGAATTTCTTCGCCAAGATTAGACTTTTAGTCTTCGAGTTGGAAGGGATCATTTCTTCATATAATATTTTAACCATTCTGATAGAGAATGACCAATGAATATATATTCTTGTTTCTTTTTAGGTTCCTCTATAGATAATATCTATTTTATTCACTCAAGAATCTATGCCCCTCCGGTTTTCCTATGCATAATTGCATAGCACCAGATAAGAATGAATCTCTAATGAATTACAATGAAACATTGCTTTAATTTCTATTAATTGATTAAAATAAAACAACACCAATGGGGCGTGGCCAAGCGGTAAGGCAGCAGGTTTTGGTCCTGTTATTGCGAAGGTTCGAATCCTTCCGTCCCAGGTGGAACAGTATTATTTCGAAAAATCGGAAAAAAAATAAGAAGAAAAAAATTCTTTTTGATTTCTCATCCTTTCGTAGACTATACTTATAGAACGGAAATATGATTTCAATAAGATCTAAATAGAGAAAGGGATATTTTTGTGGTGTAGGATGGGAATACAGATAAGAACATTGCATAAAAAATGCAGAAAGAATATAATGCTAATGCAAATAAAATAATTGATGGGATGCAATTATTATTTTATGATTTCGTTCTACAAGAAGGGGATATGGCGGAATCGGTAGACGCTACGGACTTAAATTTTTTGAGCCTTGGTATGGAAACTTACCAAGTGATAGCATCCAAATCCAGGGAACCCTGGGATATTTTGAATGGGCAATCCTGAGCCAAATCCGATTTCTAGAGACAATAGTTTCCTTTCCGAGAAAGGGATAGGTGCAGAGACTCAACGGAAGCTATTCTAACGAATCAACATAATTTGAATTGGATACTTTATTTACAGAATGTCTTTTGTATTTTATTTAACGCTTGAAAAAGCGTTATATATCACCAATAAACAAAAATAACGATTAGAGCTTGAATTGTTCTAGGTTTTATTTTAAAAAGAATATGCCTAGCTTCAAATTGAAATTGAAGGATTCATTAAGCTTTCCAATTAAGAGCTTCTCTAGAAAGAGAGTTGCGTTTACTTCCATTTTTGGAAGTAATAATCGGACGAGGATAAAGATAGAGTCCAATTCTACATGTCAATGTCAACAACAATGAAAATTGGAGTAGGAGGAAAATCCGTTGGTTTTATAGATCGTGAGGGTTCGAGTCCCTCTATCCCCAGACCTCTTTATCAAAGAGGTCTGTTTTATTTTCTTTTTTTTTTTATTATTTGTTAGATGTCTTAATAAGAACATAAGAAAACTTTATCACATAAGAAGTTTGAATTGTATGATCAATTTGTGTCTGCTTCTGTATATATACATCTTTGTATATGTGTATGTATATAACTGTATATAACATATATGTATGTTTTTATTTGCATCGTTGCTTCTACTCTTTCAAATGCTGTCTTTTACCTTTTTGTTTTTAGTTGACAGGAGTTTGGTTACTGTGCTAGTATGATGCATAGGGGAACAGCCGGGATAGCTCAGTTGGTAGAGCAGAGGACTGAAAATCCTTGTGTCACCAGTTCAAATCTGGTTCCTGGCATGTATACTTTTATAAGTATGAAAAAGCCTTATTCTACTCTATCTATTATGAGTTGTTTAGAATAATCATCAGTGATTCTATGGTATTGAATTAATAGAGAGTTCGTCCAAGTTATTTCAAAGGGTGTCGTAGAGTAATAACTACTTGAAATAACTCGAACTAGAGAGCAATTTTCTCTATTTCATTCTATTTATATCTCGTAAAGAAAAGGGTATAACTAGGCCTATTAGATAGTTTCCAATTCATCTGAAAGCTCAAAAAAAAATGATTACGATTAATAGAAAGATTGAGATAAAGTAGCTTCTACCTTAGCATTATGTAAAAATAGAACTAGATCGGGATAAAGACCAATACCTATGATTGGTAGAAAGAGACAGATCAAAATAAAAAGTTCGCGTGGTCCCGAATCCTTAAAATAAGGTTTCGGGACATTCGAATTATATCCATAGAACATTCGACGTAACATAGATAACAAATAAATGGGAGTTAATATCATTCCAATTGCCGCTATTGCAGTAATAATGATCCGAAAGGTCGAAGAATATTTATGATTAGTAATTATTCCCAAAAATATCATAAATTCTGCTACAAAACCACTCATTCCTGGCAATGCAAGAGAAGCCATTGAAAAGCTACTGAACATAGTAAAGATTTTAGGCATTGGTATAGCGATTCCTCCCATTTCATCAAGGAAAAGAGTACATATCCTATCATAACTTGTTCCTACCAAGAAAAAAAGTGCAGCACCAATTAATCCATGAGAAATCATTTGCAAAATGGCTCCATTGAGCCCTATAGATGCCGTGGAACCAATTCCTATAATTACAAAGCCCATATGAGATATTGATGAATAGGCTATCCTTCTTTTCAAATTGCGTTGACCCATAGAAGTGAGAGCTGCATAGATAATTTGTAGTGCTCCTATTATTATCAACCACGGCGAAAACAAAGAATGAGCATGAGGTAGCAATTCCATATTGATCCGAATCAACCCATATCCTCCCATTTTCAATAGAACTCCGGCCAAAAGCATACATGTACTATAATGTGCTTCCCCGTGAGTATCTGGTAACCAGGTATGTAAAGGAAAGATTGGCAATTTTATTGCATAAGCAATCAAAAACCCTAAATATAATAGTATTTCAAGTGTGATGGGATAATCTTTTTTAGCTAATAATTCGAAATCGAATGTTGGCCCATGAGATCCATAGAGACCCATACTTAAAGCTCCCATTAAGATAAAAATGGAACCACCCGCAGTATACAAAAGAAATTTTGTGGCCGAATATAGACGTCTTTTTCCCCCCCACATGGATAAAAGTAGGTAAACAGGAATTAGTTCCAACTCCCACATGAGAAAGAAAAGTAGAATATCTCGAGAAGCAAATAATCCCAATTGGCCACTGTACATTGCCAACATCAAGAAATGCAATAATCGCGGATTTCGAGTAACTGGCCAAGCAGCTAAAGTAGCTAAAGTAGTTACAAATCCCGTTAATAAAATAAGTCCGATGGAAAATCCATCAATTCCCAGTTTCCAATGAAAATGGATAAGATTTATCCAGTTATAATCCTCTTCCAATTGGATTAATGAATTATCAAAATGATAATGATAACGGAATATATAGGTCATTAAAAGTAGATCTAATAAGCAAATACCTAGAGTATACCATCGAATCATTTTATTTCCTTTATGGGGAAATAATGGGATTAATAACCCCGCAGATATGGGCAAAATAACAATTATTGTTAACCAAGGTAAATTACTCATAATGAAGAGAAAAGAGACTTTCGATATCAAAACCCATGCTTTCAATTTTGGATCGAGTATGGGTTTTGATCAGTGAAAGAAGAAAAGGAGAATGAAAAATATGTATGGGATGGATCTAACTATTTTTCTTTTTTTATGGATCAGTAAGCTAGACCCATACTGCGAGTTGTTTCATGCCATAAATAAACACGTACACTTAAGAAATCCGTTGGACAAGCCGATTCACACCTCTTACAACCTACGCAGTCTTCTGTTCTTGGAGCAGAAGCAATTTGCTTAGCTTTACATCCTTCCCAAGGTATCATTTCTAATACATCTGTGGGGCACGCTCGTACACACTGGGTACAACCAATACATGTATCATAAATTTTGACTGAATGTGCCATTGGATCTAAGAACTCCATTAGTTATCATATAAAAAGTTTTGAATTGAATAAGATTTTTTAATATATGGCCAATGATGATATATTATGAATATAAAGCAAATCAATAATTGTATTATCGGTGATATAATGAATAGATTCAGATTCTATCTGTTTGTTTTATAAAAGAGACAGATTTGACCCAATCTGGTCTAATCGTATTAGACAGATCATTTGGATAGTGAGTTAAATATGAATTATGCTCTTGATTGATCGTAATACTTATAATAAATCTCTCTAAAATAAAGAGAAAAGAGAGATCTAGATCTATTTTTAGAGAGACAGGCCTGGTATCTATTTGAATAGGAATAGGTCTACAAATTCTTCATATGGAAGGAGATCTCTATTACCATTTTGACAAATTAAATTGATCGATACGAGTTGATTTTCTGTTACGATATATTGCCAGAACAATAGCTAATCCAATAGCTGCTTCAGCAGCAGCAATAGCTATAACAAAGATCGAGAAGATATCCCCCTTTACTTGCCTACTATCAAAATAATCTGAGAATGTTACTAGGTTTAAATTCACCGCATTGAGTATTAGTTCAAGACACATAAGTGCTTTAACCATGTTTCGACTTGTTACTAGTCCGTAAATACCAATAGAGAATAAATAAGCACCTAAAATAAGTGCATGTTCGAGCATAATAGAGGAACTCCTCATACCTTAACCTCTTCAGATACAAACAAAAGTTATAATAAGTTTCTACTTTTCCATTATCGAAAGAACTTCTATTGATTTGTTT